TATTGACATTAAAAAAAGACTTTTATATTATAAAAGTATATATTTGGCATCTTTAGGGAAATGGAACCACACTAATCCATACCGAACTTAGTTGTGAAACATTTTTACAGCAAAAATACTTTAAAAGAGATTTTACGGGAAGATCGCATGATGCCAAATAAAAATAAAAGAAAAAAATTTTTAGACGTTTTTAAAATAAATTGTCATACTATTATTATTATTTAGTAATATTCTTATATATTATAAAAATAAATATATATGAATAGAATAAAAGAATATTTTGTATTTTGTTTAAAAATATTGAATAAAAAAAATCTATTAGTACAACTTAGCTCAATTTGTTACCAAACTTATACTTGTTGCCTATAAAACGGTTAATCTTACCGTAATTTAAAAGTACTCATCTTAAGGTGGGCTTCCTACTTAGATGCTTTCAGCAGTTATCCACTTCAGACATAGCTACTCAGCATTTACCATTGGAATGATAACTGATACACCATCGGTCTGCTCTTTCCAATCCTCTCGTACTAGGAAAGACTCCTTTCAATACTTTAACGCCTACACCGGATATGGACCGAACTGTCTCACGACGTTCTGAACCCAGCTCACGTACCGCTTTAATGGGCGAACAGCCCAACCCTTGGGACGTACTACCGCCCCAGGTTGCGATGAGCCGACATCGAGGTGCCAAACCTCCCCGTCGATGTGGACTCTTGGGGGAGATCAGCCTGTTATCCCTAGAGTAACTTTTATCCGTTGAGCGACAACCTTTCCACACAGTATTGTCGGATCACTAAGGCCGACTTTCGTCCCTGCTCGACTTGTAAGTCTTACAGTCAAGCTTTCTTATACCTTTACACTCTTCAACTGATTTCCATACAGTTTGAGAAAACCTTTGCGCGCCTCCGTTACCTTTTAGGAGGCGACCGCCCCAGTCAAACTGCCCACCTGAAACTGTTTTTTGATTCGATAAGAATACAAAATTAGATTTTTAATTTTCCAAGAATGGTTTCTCATAAATGACTCCATTTATTCCGCAAAATAAATATCAAAGTCTCCCATCTAGACTGCGCAAGAAAAATTCAAAATCAATTTCAAGTTACAGTAAAGCTTCATAGGGTCTTTCTGTCCAGGTGCAGGTAGTCCGCATCTTCACAGACAATTCTATTTCACCGAGTCTCTCTCTGAGACAGCGCCCAAATCGTTACGCCTTTCGTGCGGGTCGGAACTTACCCGACAAGGAATTTCGCTACCTTAGGACCGTCATAGTTACGGCCGCCGTTCACCGGGGCTTCAATTGCGAACATTTAAATCCACTCATTTAACCTTCCGGCACTGGGCAGGCGTCAGCCCCCATACAGTGTTTTACAACTTTGCGGAGACCTATGTTTTTGGTAAACAGTCGCTTGGGCCTGGTCACTGTGACCTAAAAAGGTACCCCTTCTCCCGAAGTTACGGGGTTAATTTGCCGAGTTCCTTAGAGAGAGTTATCTCGCGCTCCTTAGTATACTCTACTTTCCTACCTGTGTCGGTTTCGGGTACAGGTTTTTTTTATTTAACGTAGTACAAGCTTTTCTTGGAAGTCTAACATACACTCCTTACGTCATCATGTCTTAGCTCAAAATGTTTTCACCATTTCTCTTAACTTTAAACATTTAAACCAAAATCCATTAAGTGGCGAGTTTAGCTGCCTTCGTCCCTCGCTACAAATAAAAAAAAGTACAGGAATTTTAACCTGTTATCCATTAGCTACGCTTTTCAGCCTTACCTTAGGTCCTGACTCACCCTTCGTGGACGAACCTTCCGAAGGAACCCTTAGGATTTCGGAGCATTGGATTCTCACCAATGTTTTCGTTACTTAAGCCGACATTCTCACTTCTGCTTTGTCCATAAATACTTTCATATTTACTTCATACTACAACAGAACGCTCCCCTACCGCTATATAAATTTATATAGCTCATAGCTTCGGCAATTTACTTAGTCCCATTCATTTTTGGCGCAAAAGCACTTAACCAGTGAGCTATTACGCACTCTTTAAAGGATTGCTGCTTCTAATCAAACCTTCTGGATGTCTACGTACTTTTACCTCCTTTATCACTTAGCAAATATTTTGGGGCCTTAGCTGATGATCTGGGCTGTTTCCCTTTCGACAATGAAGCTTATCCCTCACTGTCTCACTAGTTAATTGTAGATCTATAAAGTATTCAGAGTTTGCCTCGATTTGGTACTACTTTCGTAGCCCGCATTGAAACAGTGCTTTACCCCTCTAGATTTCATAATTAACCGCTGCGCCTAAACGCATTTCGGGGAGATCCAGCTAGCTCCGAGTTCGATTGGCATTTCACCCCTAACCACAACTCATCCGGTGATTTTTCAACATCAGTCGGTTCGGACCTCCACTTAGTTTTACCTAAGCTTCATCCTGGTCATGGTTAGATCACTCGGGTTCGGGTCTATAAAAAATGACAAATGCTTTTTAAAACTCGCTTTCGCTTTGGATTCAGTATTTTCTTACCCAAGCCATTTTATATAAGTCGCCGGCACATTCTTCAACAGGTACGCAGTCAATCATTTGATCTCCTACTGCTTGTAAGCTTACGATTTCATGTTCTATTTCACTTCCCTCCCGGGATTCTTTTCACCTTTCCCTCACGGTACTAGTTCACTATCGGTCATTTAAAAATATTTAGTCTTACGAGGTGGTCCTCGTTGATTCACACGGGATTTCACGTGTCCCGTACTACTTGGGATACAATTTAATTTTAATTACTCATTATAATTACTGGACTTTCACCATCTTTGGTACAACATTCAACTGTTTCATCTTTTTTATAATTAAAAAATTTTTAATTGTCCCACAACCCAGCTAAAATTATTAGCTGTTTAGACTACTCCCATTTCGCTCACCACTACTACGGGAATCGCTTTTGCTTTCATTTCCTCTAGCTACTAAGATGGTTCAGTTCGCTAGGTAATCTCTTTCGTATTATAGAGTTGCCTCATTCGGGAATTTTTGGATCAAAACTTGTTTTCAGTTCCCCAAAACTTTTCGTTGATTTCGACGCCCTTCATCGATTTTAAATGCCTAGGTATTCATCGTAAGCCCTTAATATATTCAATATTTTCAAACAAAATACAAGATAAGAAAAACATCATGTCCATGGAGATAAGCGGACTCGAACCGCTGACATCTGCCTTGCAAAGGCAGCGCTCTACCAACTGAGCTATATCCCCTTTACGCTATTCCGGATTTGAACCAGAGACCTCACCCTTATCAGGGGTGCGCTCTAACCAACTGAGCTAATAGCGTTTATTAGTGAATTAATAACTTCATTCTCTTTTGAATTAAAAATTCAAAATATTAATATAATATTTTAAATTAAAGATTCAAAAAATTTTTTAAATTTGGTGCGATCGATCTTTTCAAATTAAAATTGAAAAGGAGGTAATCCAGCCACACCTTCCAGTACGGCTACCTTGTTACGACTTCACCCTAGTTACTAGCCCAGCCTTCGGCATTCTCCTCCTAATGGTTAAAGGAATGACTTCGGGCGTGGCCAGCTTCCGTGGCGTGACGGGCGGTGTGTACAAGACCCAGGAACGTATTCACCGCCGTATGGCTGACCGGCGATTACTAGCGATTCCAGCTTCATGCAGTCAAGTTGCAGACTGCAATCCGAATTACGATTAGATTTTTGAGATTCGCTTATTCTTGCAAATTTGCTGCTCTTTGTTCTAACCATTGTAGCACGTGTGTCGCCCAGGACATAAGGGGCATGCTGACTTGACGTCATCCTCACCTTCCTCCGATTTATCACCGGCAGTCTTTTTAGAATAGTTTTTAACTAAAAACGAGGGTTGCGCTCGTTGCGGGACTTAACCCAACATCTCACGACACGAGCTGACGACAGCCATGCACCACCTGTCTCTACAAGCCTAAAGGCAATTTTGTCTTTCAACAAAGTTTGTAGGATGTCAAATCCTGGTAAGGTTCTTCGCGTTGCATCGAATTAAACCACATGCTCCACCGCTTGTGCGGGTCCCCGTCAATTCCTTTGAGTTTCACTCTTGCGAGCGTACTCCCCAGGCGGGATACTTAATGCGTTAGCTGTTAGAATGCATGGATCGATACACGCATTCTAGAGTATCCATCGTTTACAGCTAGGACTACTGGGGTATCTAATCCCATTTGCTCCCCTAGCTTTCGTCTCTCAGTGTCAGTATTGGCCCAGTAAAGTGCTTTCGCCTTTGGTGTTCTTTCTAATATCTACGCATTTCACCGCTCCACTAGAAATTCCCTTTACCTCTACCATACTCAAGTTTTTAAGTTTCTACTCCCGAACTAAAGTTGAGCCTTAATATTTTACAGTAGACTTTAAAAACAACCTACAGACGCTTTACGCCCAATAATTCCGAATAACGCTTGCATCCCCCGTATTACCGCGGCTGCTGGCACGGAGTTAGCCGATACTTATTCGTTAGATACCGTCAGGACTTCTTTTCTAACAAAAGGAGTTTACAATCCATAGACCTTCATCCTCCACGCGGTATTGCTCCGTCAGGCTTTCGCCCATTGCGGAAAATTCCTCACTGCTGCCTTCCGTAGAAGTATGGGCCGTGTCTCAGTCCCAATGTGGCTGATCATCCTCTCAGACCAGCTACTGATTGTAGCCTTGGTAAGCTTTTATCTTACCAACTAGCTAATCAGACGCAAACTCCTCTTTAGGCAGAAAAACTTTTAGCTCCTCAGCTTATAGAATATTAGCAACCATTTCTAGTTGGTATCTTCTTCCTAAAGGTAGATTTTTACGTGTTACTCACCCGTCCGCTACTTTTTTTATTTCGAAAAATAAAAATCGTTCAACTTGCATGTGTTAAGCATACCGCCAGCGTTCATTCTGAGCCAGGATCAAACTCTTCACTTTTTAGAAATTTAGTAAACAAAAATTTTGACGCGAACCAAATATTTAATATTAAAAAAATAATTTTCAGAACTTTATATATATTTTAGTATAAAAATAGATCTTGAATCCTGTCAATTTTGACTCAAGAAATTGCCCTCTATATAAGTATTAATTATTTTTTATCTCATCTATATAAAATGGGAATAAACGGACTCGAACCGCTGACATTCTGCTTGTAAGGCAGATGCTCTACCAACTGAGCTATATTCCCATTATTTTATTTATATTTGTTAGTTTAACATTTAAAAAAAATTTCGTCCAATAAAAAAATTAAATTTAAATTATAAAATTTAAATAATTAATATTAAATTCATTTTTAAGTTTTGCCTATTCATATTTAACATAGTAAAGTATAAAACATAATAAATATTAAATATTTTGTATTTCTAAAAATACAAATTCTATAATTTATAGAAAATTTTTTTTTAAATAAAAATGCGTGAAAAAAACTTATCAAAAATTAATTTAATTAAAAAACCAATATTAACAAAAAAAACATTACAATTAATTAATTTAAATCAATATACAATTGAAGTTGATAAAAGGGTTACAAAACCAATTTTAAAACAATTAATTGAAAAATTATTTAACGTAAATGTATATAAAATAAATACATATAATTTAACAAAAAAAAAACGAATCACTAATTCACGAAATCAAAAAAAATCAAAAAGTTATTTAAAACGAGCAATTATTACATTAAAATCAGATCAAACATTACCAATTTTTTTAAATCAAACTAATTAAAATTAATCAATTAAAAACTTATATTAATCAATTAATAATAATTTTTCATTATGAGTATTCGTTTTTATAAACCCTATACTCCCGGAACACGAAATTTTTCACGTTTAGATTTTGTTGAACTAACAAAAAAAAAACCAGAAAAAAAATTAACATTTGGTTATAAACGAGCAAAAGGAAAAAATAATCGAGGCATTTTAACAATTCGTCATCGTGGAGGTGGTCATAAACGTTGTTATCGTCAAATTGATTTCTGGCGAAGAAAAATTCAAACAACCGGATTAGTAAAAGCTATTGAATATGATCCAAATCGTAATAGTTTTATTGCTCTTATTCATTATGAAACAGGACAAAAATCATATATTTTAGCCCCTCAAGAATTAAAAACTGGTAATCGAATTACTTCAGGAAAAAATAGTCTAATTGAAATTGGAAATCATTTACCATTAAAAAATATTCCATTAGGAACACAAATCCATAATATTGAATTTATTCCTGGAAAAGGAGGACAAATAGCAAGAGCAGCAGGGAGTGTTGCACAACTAATTGCAAAAGAAAAGAATCGCTGTACTATCAAATTACCTTCGGGCGAAGTTCGTATTGTAGCAAGTGAATGTTGGGCAACTATTGGACAAGTAAGTAACATAGAAATAATGAATACCAATAAAGGAAAAGCTGGTCGAACTAGATGGTTAGGCATTCGGCCAACGGTAAGAGGAAGTGTTATGAATCCTGTTGATCATCCACATGGTGGAGGAGAAGGACGAGCCCCAATTGGAAAAAAATATCCAGTAACACCTTGGGGAAAAGCTACACTTGGATTAAAGACACGATCAAAAAAAAAGTACAGTAACCAATTTATTTTACGTCAAAGAAAAAAATAATTTATAACTTATATTGAAACTATGCCAAGATCTTTAAAAAAAGGTCCTTTTATTGCTGCAAGTTTATTTAAAAAAATTGAAAAATTAAATTCACAAGATAAAAAACAAATTATATTAACATGGTCTCGAAGCTCAACTATTTTACCAATAATGATTGGACATACAATAGCAGTCCATAATGGGCGTGAACATATTCCCATTTTTATTACTGAACAAATGATCGGACATAAACTTGGAGAATTTGCACAAACTCGATTATTTCGAGGTCATAAACGAAAAGAAAAAAAATTGAAAAATTAAAAATATATTTTTTTATAAATTATGCTAAGTGAAGTAAACGCAAATTCAAAAAATATTAGAATTTCACCAAATAAAGTTCGTCGGGTTCTAAATCAAATTCGTGGAAAATCATACGAAGAATCAATTTTAATTCTAAAATTTTTACCTTACAGGGCATGTACACCAATTTTTAAGGTATTATATTCAGCAGCTTCTAATGCAAAAAACAATTATGGATGGACAAAATCCCAATTAATAATTAAAGAAGCTTATGCTGATAATGGAGCTACATTAAAACGCTTTAGACCTCGTGCACAAGGACGCGGTTGTCCAATTAAAAAACGAACATGTAAAATTACAATTAGTGTTATTTTAAGTTCAAATTTTATTAAAAAATAACTTATATGGGACAAAAAATTCATCCCGTTGGATTTCGATTAGGAATTACGCAATCCCATCAATCAAACTGGTTTGCTTCACCAAAAACCTATTCATCTTATGTTTATGAAGATTTTGTAATACGAAATTATCTTACAAATTCGTTAAAACCAGCTGGATTAGCAAAAATTTTAATTAATCGTCAAATTGATGAATTAAAAAATAATCAATTAGAAATTCATATTTTAATTAATAAATTAGAATTTTTATTAATGGAATCTGATAATTTTCATAAATTTCGAAATAAACTAGAAGTTTTTTTAAAAAAAAAATTTCCACATTATGCAACGAGAAAACAATTTCTTAGATTAGTGATTAATCAAATTGAAAATCCTGAATTTGAAGCTGCATTAATTGCTGCTGATGTTGTTGAAAAATTAGAAAATCGTATTTTATTTCGAAAAGCATTAAGACAAGCAATTGAAAAAACAAAAAAAAATTCAGAAATTGAAGGCTTAAAAATTCAAGTTTCAGGTCGTTTAAATGGTGCAGAAATGGCACGTACTGAATGGCTTCGAGAAGGTCGAGTACCATTACAAACTCTACGCGCTAAAATTGATTATTCACATTGTGAGGCAAATACACTTTATGGTGTTATTGGTGTAAAAGTTTGGGTTTTTAAATTAACCTAAAAAAAATTACAACATAATGTCAAATATATATATATTTATTAATATTTTTTATCAAAATAAACTGATTAAAAAAGTGATTTATAAAATAATTAATTAAATTCATGTTAATACCAAAAAGAATGAAGTTTCGAAAGCATCATCGTGGTAGAATGAAAGGTTCTACACAACGTGGAAATACATTAGTATTTGGTAAATTCGGACTTAAAGCATTAGAACCGACATGGCTTTCGTCACGTCAAATTGAAGCCGGTCGACGTGTTTTAACACGATATATTCGACGTAATGGAAAGTTATGGATTCGAATGTTTCCTGATAAACCAGTAACTTTTCGAGCAGCAGAAACACGAATGGGATCGGGAAAAGGAAATCCAGAATATTGGGTTGCAGTTATTAAACCAGGTCATGTTTTATATGAAATTACAGGTATTTCCGAATCACTGGCTAAAGAAGCTATGAAAAATGCATCCTATAAAATGCCAATTAAAACACAATTTATTAAGAATAATAATACTGGAAATTAATATTATATAACAACTGTTTATTTCTTAAAATATAATTATGATTCAAGTTCAATCCTATTTAGCTATTGCTGATAATAGTGGGGCAAAAAAATTACTTTGTATTCGAATTTTAAAATCAGGAAATACAAAATATGCATCAATTGGTGATATTATTGTTGGAGTCGTTAAAGAAGCAAGTCCAAATATGCCTGTTAAAAAATCAGATGTGGTTAAAGCTGTTATTGTGCGAACATGTAAACCAATTCAACGAAATACTGGAATGCTAATTAAATTTGATGAAAATGCAGCAGTAATTATCAATAATGAAGGAAATCCACGTGGAACACGTGTTTTTGGTCCTGTTGCACGTGAACTTCGCGATTTAAATTTTACAAAAATTGTTTCATTAGCGCCAGATGTTATTTAATATATTATTTAATAATATTTTATTTTTTTATGAATATACAAACCCAAAACTTTTATAATTTTTATATTGAAAAAGTTCGACCGGAATTAGCATCTTATTTAAAAATTAAAAATTTACATCAATTACCAAAAATTAAAAAAATTGTAATAAATCGTGGATTAGGTCAATTAGTACAAAATCCAAAACAAATTACAAATTCATTAAATGAATTAGCATTAATTAGTGGTCAATTTGGAATAATTCGAAAATCTAAAAAATCTATTGCAAATTTTAAAATTCGTGAAAATATGCCAGTTGGTATTTTAATAACTTTGCGTGGAAAAAAAATGTATGCGTTTTTAGATCGTTTAATTAATTTTTCACTTGCACGAATTCGAGATTTTCGTGGATTAAGTCATAAAAATTTTGATGGAAATGGGAATTTTAATTTTGGATTAAATGAACAATTTATGTTTCCAGAAATTAATTTTGAAAGTGTAAAAAATATTGAAGGTCTCAATATTACAATTGTTACAACCACAGAAAATGATAATATATCATGGTTTTTACTTAGTTGTTTTGGATTTCCTTTTGATAAAAAATTTGAGAAACAAACTTTTTAAATTATTTGATCTTTCTAATCAATATTTAATTTTATAATAAACTTTTTATCTCCATAACTGAGATTTTCTTTATATGATTACTGATCCAATCGCAGATATATTAACAAGAATTAGAAATTCTATAGCTCGAAAACATCCTTTTGTTATTTTACCATTAACAAAATATGCAAAAATATTTGCAAAAATCTTACTTGATGAAGGCTATATTTTAACAGTAGATGAACAATTTAATGAAAATAAAAAAATCTTAATTTTATTTCTTAAATATAAATACGAAAATAAACAAAAAGTTTCAATTTTTACATCATTAAAACGCATTAGTCGACCAGGATTACGAGTTTATATAAATCATAAAAATATTCCATATGTATTAGGTGGAATGGGAATTGCAATTATTTCAACATCTCAAGGAATTTTTTCAGATCGAAAAGCTCGTCAATTAAATTTAGGAGGTGAACTTTTATGTACAATTTGGTAATTAATTTTTTTAACTCTTTTTAAAATAAAAAAATTCTATGAAAGTTCGTTCATCAATAAAAAAAATGTGTGCTAATTGTCGTGTGATTCGACGAAAACGTAAACGTCTTATTATTTGTTCCAACCCAAAACATAAACAACGCCAAAAATAATAATTTCAAATATAATAAATATTATATATATATTTAAACTGAATTATTTTAAAATAATTCAGTTTGTTTATTAATATGAAATATTAATAAATTAAAATCTAAAAGGTATAGTTATCATTTTCAAAAAACTAATCTATTTAAATATAAAACATAAATTATATAATATAAGTAAAAAAAAGGGGAGCAGGGGCATATAGCTCAGTGGATAGAGCACGTGGCTACGAACTACGGTGTCGGGGGTTCAAATCCCTCTTTGCCCGATTTATTAAATATTAATATTTTATATTATAAAAATATTTATTTAAGTTATAAATATTTTTATAATATAAAATATAAAGTCAAAAACTTCATTAAAAGCTTTTAAAAACATAGCTTAATGATTTTATTATTTCATAGTGATGAATTACAATTAAATAAATTTTTAATAATTAAAAATAATTATGAGTAAAGTTTATAATTGGTTTGATGAACGTCTTGAAATTCAAGCGATTGCTGATGACATTACTAGTAAATACGTTCCACCGCATGTTAATATTTTTTATTGCTTTGGTGGAATTGTATTAACATGTTTTTTAGTACAAGTTGCTACTGGTTTTGCAATGACATTTTATTATCGTCCAACAGTAACAGATGCTTTTGAGTCTGTATCATATTTAATGACAAGTGTAAATTTTGGGTGGTTAATTCGCTCAATTCATAGATGGTCAGCAAGTATGATGGTTTTAACTATGATATTACATATTTTTCGTGTTTATTTAACAGGTGGGTTTAAAAAACCACGTGAACTAACATGGGTAACTGGAGTAATTTTAGCTGTTTGTACCGTTTCTTTTGGGGTAACTGGATATTCATTACCTTGGGATCAAGTTGGATATTGGGCTTGTAAAATTGTAACGGGTGTTCCGGAAGCAGTTCCATTTATTGGACCGATTGTTGTTGAACTTCTTCGAGGAAGTGTAAGTGTTGGACAAGCCACTTTAACAAGATTTTATAGTGCGCATACTTTTGTTTTACCATTATTAACAGCTGTATTTATGTTAATGCATTTTTTAATGATACGTAAACAAGGGATTTCAGGACCTCTTTAAATAAATACATTTAAAAAAATATATTTAATTATAAATAAATTAATTATTAATCAAAATACTTTATGAGTATAACAAAAAAACCAGATTTATCTGATCCAATTTTACGTGCTAAATTAGCAAAAGGAATGGGCCATAATTATTATGGAGAACCAGCATGGCCAAATGATTTACTATACATTTTCCCAGTAGTTATTTTAGGAACATTTGCCTGTCTTATTGGTTTAGCAGTTTTAGAGCCAACTGGTATTGGTGAACCAGCAAATCCATTTGCTACACCTTTAGAAATTCTTCCTGAATGGTACTTTTTCCCAACTTTTAATTTATTACGTACAATTCCAAATAAATTATTAGGTGTTTTATCACTTGTTGCAGTTCCAGTTGGATTAACTTTAGTACCATTTCTTGAAAACGTTAATAAATTCCAAAATCCATTTCGTCGACCAATTGCAACAACATTATTTTTATTTAGTACGGTTGTAACAATTTGGTTAGGAATTGGAGCTACACTTCCAATTGATCAAGCTTTAACTTTAGGATTATTTTAATTAATTCTTGTTTTATTAAAATAAAATAGAAAATTTAAATTTTCTATTTTATTTTAATAAAACAACTGCACCTGCATTTTCAAGTTTTTTCTTAATATCTTCAGCTTCATCTTTTGAGATTGCTTCTTTAACGGGACTCGGAACAGTTTCAATTAGTGCTTTAGCTTCTTTAAGTCCTAAAGTAGTTACAGATCGAACAATTTTAATAATAGCAATTCGTTTATCAGTTGGTACCTTTTCAATTACAATATCAAATTCTGTTTTTTCTTCTTTGGATTTTGTCTGATTATCAATGTCTTCATCTTGATTTTTGGAATCCGCTATGATCATTGGACTTGGTGACGAGACAGAAGAACTAACATCAAAAGTTGTTTCAATTTGCTTAACTAATTCTGCTGTTTCTAATAAAGTCAGTTGTTTTAATTTTTCTAAGATTTCAGTTACAGATTGTGAAGTTGACATAACTATTATTAATGTTTTTTATATAAAAATATAAACTTAAAATCTTTAATCAATTTATTAAATGCTAATTAAGTTTAATTTAAAAATCAATGTGAAAACTTAATTTAGCGTTTCGAATATTGTGGAGCCTTACGTGCTTTTTTTAAACCATATTTTTTACGTTCTTTTCTACGAGAATCACATTTTAATAATCCTTCAACTTTTAATGGTTTTCGATACGTTTGGTCTAATTGTACCAGAGCCCTTGCTAATGCTAATTGAATAGCAGTGGCTTGACTTGTTAATCCACCTCCAGTTGCTCGAATAATTAAGTTATATTTATTTTGAATACCTAATAACTCTAATGGCGCTTGAATTCTAGATATATAATAAAAATTAGAGGAAAAATAAGATGTTAAATTTCTTTTATTAATTGTAATTTCACCTGAACCTCTTAATAATGTTAATCTAACAGTAGCACATTTGCGGCGTCCTAATATATTTTTTTTAAAAAATCCACGATTCTTCATAGATATAATTTAATTATTGTTTAATAGAGGAATCAGAATCTTTTCGCTTTAATTGATATTTAATTTGTTTTAAAATTTGATCCACTGCATGGACAACTTCATCAGCCGATTTTTCTCCAAAATTTTTTATTTCTAATAAATCTTGTTTTGTATATTTCAATAAATCAGCAAGAGTCAAAATTTTGGCTCGTTTTAAACAATTATATGATCGAGCAGATAATTCAAGTTGTTCAATGTGAATTTGATTTAATTGAAACTCTGATTGTGATTCTGATAATTTAATTGTTTTTTTTTGCAAATTCGAAATTGGTTCAAGAATTTCAATTATTTTTTTAGCAGCTTTTTGTAATGCAATTGTAGGTTCAATACTTCCATTTGTCCAAATTTCAAAAAATATATATTCATATTTTTGAAATTCATTAACTGAATAGTATTGAATTTTATAATTTACTTTTGTAACTGGCATAAATACAAAATCAATTGGAAAGCAAAAAGGCGAAATTAATAATTCACTATTTTCAAAGTATCCAGAATTTGATTCTAAAGTCAAATCAAATGAAAATTCCATATTACTAGAAATAGTCAAAATATATTGTGAAGAATCGACTATTTGAATTCCTTGTGGACATTCAATATTCGCAGCTGTCACAAGAGTTGGACCTTGAGATTTTAAAAAAGATTTATTTGAATTAATTATATTTCCTTTAAAAACCAGTTTTTTAATATTTAAAATTATATCTAATATAGATTCTCGAATTCCAGGAATTGTTGAAAATTCATGAGTTATATTTGGAACTTTTAATTTTGTAACTCCAATTGTTTCAATATTTTCTAATAAAACCCTTCGTAATGCATTTCCAATCGTTAAACCTTGACCTTTTAAAAGTGGTCCAATACGAAAACGACCATAAAGACTTCGGCGCGATTCTTTTTTTGATTCTAAGCAGTAAATATGGAAATTATCTATAACAGAATTTTTCATAAAATTTAACCGGAATTTTCATACTTAGGTTATTAAAATATAGATATTATTTTTAATAATATAATTTTATATTATTTTAGACTCTTCGTTTTTTTGGCGGTCGACAACCATTATGAGGTATAGGTGTAATATCACGAATTACATTAATTAATATATTTGATTTTTGAATTGCTCGTAAACTAATTTCTCTACCAGAACCAGGTCCAGAAATAATAACATCAGCTTGCTTAAATCCATAATCACTACAATTTTGTAAAACATTCTCAACTGCCATTTGAGCAGCAAATGGTGTTGATTTTCGTGATCCTTTAAATCCACAAATACCTGTGGAAGACCAACCTATAACATTTCCAAATAAATCAGTAATTGTAATAATTGTATTATTAAAACTTGCTTTAATATGGATTATAACTTTTAATAGTTTTTTTTTTATTTTTTTTTTCGAACTTTTTTGTTTTTTCACGTTTAATTTTAAAAATAAAATTTTTTTTTATCAAAAATTTGAAATTCAAAAAAATCATAAAATTATGATCCAGTTAAGAATTTTTGCATTTTATGAAAAAATTCATTCGATGGAGACTCTAAATCTAATAAATAATCTTTTTGACCAACTAATCGACGTGAGGCATTTTCAAAGGCAATTCCTGATAAACTCAATTTTTTTTTTAAAACAAGTGGTTCACCACGATTAGTTGAAATAATGACTTGATTATCTTCAGGAATTGCTCCTAATAATGGAACACCTAACATTTCTTGTACATCTTTAACTGACATCATATCATTTTTTTGAACCATATCGGCACGTACCCGATTAACTAATAATCTAACATTTAATAACCCATTGGCTTCTAATAAACCTGCAACTCGATCCGCATCTCGAATAGATGTAATTTCTGGTGTTGTCACTAAAATCGCTTCTTCGGCCGCAGTAATTGCATTCAAAAAACCAATGTCAATTCCCGCAGGACAATCAATAAAAATATAATCATAATTTCTTTTTTTTAAAGATGAAATTAACATTTTTATATTTTTTCGACTAATATTATATCGTTGGCGATTTTTCGAAATTGATAAAATTGATAAATTTGTCCATCGTTTATCTCGAATTAATGCTTGATCCAAACGACATTCGCCCTCAAAAACCTCCATTGCCGTATATAAAATTCTATTTTCTAAGCCAAGTAATAAATCAAGATTACGTAATCCAATATCAGCATCAATTAAAACAACTTGATAACCTAATCGTGCAATAGACATTCCTAAATTTGCCGTTGTTGTTGTTTTTCCCACACCTCCTTTACCTGATGTAATAACAATTGTACGACATGTCATTTTTTATTCAAATTTTTTAATAATAATAATTTTATTAAGTTATTTATTTTTTAATAATAAAAAATAAATAACTTGATATTTTGTATTCAATATAAATAATATTATTTAAATGATAATAAATATATGTATTTAATTTCAAATAATTATTTTTTTATTTGAAATTAAAAATGACAAAAAACTATATTATTATAAAAGTAAGGAAATATTAATCCTCAGTAGCTCAGTGGTAGAGCAATCGGCTGTTAACCGATTGGTCGTAGGTTCAAGTCCTACCTGGGGAGAATTTCACAAGTTTAGGGTCGGTGCCCGAGTGGTTAATGGGGGCGGATTGTAAATCCGCTGGTTTTACCTACGCTGGTTCAAATCCAGCTCGGCCCAAATATAAGTTAAAAAAACTTAAATTTTAATTAATTCTATTATTCTAATCAATATTAATTTATAATTTCTACATTAAATTAAATTTCTAAAAAAAAGTATTACGAATAAATAAGTAAATTAATTACTTTCTGTTAATAAATAACAGAAAGTAATTAATTTAAAGTGCACTACTCCAAGTTACTCCTACTCCATCAATAAATACAGATGAATTATAAATTTCAAGAATAACAATTAAAAAAACTGCAAATAACAGACCAAAAAAGGTCATTAAAACTGTTGTTCCCCATCCTGGTGCAACTTTTCCATATTCAGAATTTAAAGGTTTTAAAGCGTCACCTAATTTCGTGCGCATTCCTTTTGACGATGTATCAGCCATTATTTAATAAACTCCTTTCAATTTATAAACTTTATTAAAAATAATAGTTTGTTCAGAATTAAAGCTAAATACTTTAATTTTTTATAAATTATTTGCTTTAAGATATACAATATATTATAATTCTTGCTAATGTGTTAAACTAAATAAAAAATTATTTCAAACAATTTTTTATTGGAAAAAATAAAATTTTAAAGATTATGGAAACTGCAATATTAATTACCATATTTTTATTTTGTGCTTTATTTAGCTTAACAAGTTATTCAGTTTATACTGCATTTGGAAATCCCGCAAATGATCTTCGTGATCCTTTTGATGAACATGAAGATTAAGAAATTAAAAATATAATATATATTTATAGTTTTTATGAATTCCAAAGTTTTGGAATTCATAAAAACTTAATAACAAATAAAGAAAAATCCATTTTATTTAATAACACGAGGTGGTTCACGAAAGAAAATGGCAAAGAAAATAATTCCTAAAGTTCCGATAAGTAAAAAAGTATAAACTAAAGCTTCCATAAATTTTTTTTCGCTAAAAACTTAATTAAACAGTTTGTCGTTTTGTTGTAACATCACCAAGTTTTTCAAATGCACCAAATTCAACTTGTGCATCCAGATCAGGATCAATACCAGCAAAAACATCACGAAATATAGTTCGTGCCCCATGCCAAATATGTCCAAAAAAGAAAAAGAAAGCAAAGCAAAGATGACCAAAAGTAAACCAACCTCTTGGACTACTACGAAAAACCCCATCTGACTGTAGTGTTACACGATCAAATTCAAAAATTTCTCCTAATTGTGCGCGACGAGCATATTTCTTCACAGTTGCTGGATCAGTAAAAGTAACACCATTTAATTCACCACCATAAAATTTAACTGAAACACCTACTTGTTCAATTGAATATTTTGATTCAGCTCGACGGAAAGGAATATCTGCACGTACTACACCTTCTTTATCTAATAAAACAACTGGGAAAGTTTCAAAGAATGTCGGCATTCGACGTACAAAAAGCTCATTTCCATTTTTATCCAAAAATGAAGCATGTCCTAACCATCCCACTGCAATTCCATCACCATTTACCATTGGACCTGCACGGAATAATCCACCTTTAGCTGGATTATTGCCAATGTAATCATAAAACGCTAATTTTTCTGGAATTTTTGACCAAGCATCTGAAAGCGAACTTCCTTGATCTACACTTGCCTGAATTCGTTTATCAATTTCTTGTTGGAAAAATCCCTGATCCCATTGATAACGTGTTGGCCCAAAAAGTTCAATTGGCGTAGCTGCTGAACCATACCACATTGTTCCTGCAACTACAAAAGCTGACCAAAATACAGCTGCAATACTACTTGAAAGAACAGTTTCAATATTTCCCATTCTTAATACTTTGTAAATACGCTGTGGTGGACGAACAGTTAAATGAAATAAACCAGCTAAGAGTCCAACTAATCCCGCTGCAATGTGATGTGATGCAATTCCTCCTGGATTATATGGATCAAATCCCTCAGGTCCCCATGAAGGACTTACAGGTTGAACACTTCCTGTTAAACCATATGGATCTGAAACCCAAATTCCAGGACCAAATAATCCTGTAACATGAAAAGATCCAAAAGTAAAACAAAGTAATCCCGATAAAAAAAGATGAATACCAAAAATTTTTGGTAAATCTAAAGCAGGATCGCCTGTTCTTGGATCACGAAAAAGATCTAAATCCCAAAAAACCCAATGCCAGATTGCAGCTAAAAATAATAATCCAGAAAGGATAATATGTGCAGCAGCTACGCCTTCAAAACTCCAAATTTGAAATTTAGAAGCTGCTTCACCTGATAATGTCCAACCTCCCCATGATGTTGTAATACCTAATCTACTCATAAAAGGTAAAACGAATAATCCTTGACGCCACATTGGATTCAAGATAGGATCTGAAGGATCAAAAACTGAAAGTTCATATAATGCCATTGATCCAGCCCAACCTGAAACAAGTGCTGTATGCATTAAATGAACTGCAATTAAACGACCTGGATCATTTAAAACAACTGTATGAACACGATACCAAGGTAAACCCATAATAATTTTTTTCTTTCTATTAACTTTCTTACTTGAAAAAATTCTGAATAAAAATTCAAATTTTTTATTTTTTTTTTAATTTAATTATATCATACTCTTCAATAAAATTTTTATTTATTAATCTTTACGTAAAAATATTTTTAAAATAAAATTCTATTAATTTTAGAAAAATCATTAAATAAACAAACAAATTTAATTTATATGCCAATTGGAGTTCCCAAAATTCCTTATCGTTTACCTGGAGAACCCACTGCACAATGGGTAGATTTATATAATCGTTTATCAAGAGAACGCATTTTATTTTTAGGTCAAGATATTGATGATGAATTAGCAAATCAAATTATTGGTCTTTTTCTTTACTTAAATTCAGAAGATGAAAAAAAAGAAATTTATCTTTATATAAATTCGCCGGGTGGTGTTGTAACTGCTGGACTTGCTGTTTATGATACAATGCAACATGTACAAGCTCAAGTAACAACAATTTGTGTAGGTCTCGCTGCTTCGATGGCTTCATTTGTTTTAACTGGAGGTGAACCAGATCAAAGAATTGCCTTACCTCATTCACAAATTATGATTCATCAACCAGCTGCTGGAGCTCAAGGACAAGCAAAAGAAATTCAAACTGAAGCACTCGAAGTTTTAAGATTAAGACAACAATTAGGGCGTTTATATGCACAACGAACTGGACAATCACTTTCCCAAATTGCTTCAGATATGGATCGTGATAAATTCTTTTCAGCGGTTGAAGCCCGTGAATATGGATTAATTGATCAAGTTGTTCAAGAAAAAACTATTAATATATAACTAATAAATTAATAGATTTTACAAAAAAACTTAATAAACTTAATTAATTCAAATATTAATTTAATGCAAATTAAAATCTTATGACCCGTTATATAGGACCAAAATTAAAAAAAACTCGTAGATTAGGGGAATTATTTAATTTTACTCAAAAACAATCAATTCGAAAATATTTACCGGGTGAGCATGGATTAACAAATAAAGAAAAGAAATTTTCAGAATATTCAACACGATTAAAAGAAAAACAAAAATTACAGTTAAATTATGGTATTAGTAATAAAAATCTTTTTTCTTATGTTTGTTTAGCTCGAAAATTACCTGGATCAACCGAACAAAATTTGTTAAAATTATTAGAAATGCGATTAGATACAATTGTATTTCGATTTGGATTTGCGAAAACTTTACCCTTTGCAAGACAAATAGTCACACATGGTCATATTCTTGTTAATAATAAAAAAATAACAATTCCAAGTTATCAATGTAAACTGAATGATAAAATTACAATTTTAAAAAAAAATAGCTCATATAAAGTAGTTGAACAAAATCTTAAAATAACTAATTTAAATTCATTACCAGGTCATTTAAATTTAGATCGACAAAATTTAAGTGGAACAATTGAAAATTTTATTGATAGAAATGAAATTTTATTACAAATTAATGAATTATTAGTTATTGAATATTATTCTAAAAATATTTAGAATAATATTTAATTAATAAATAAAAAAAGAGTTAGCTCTTATTAATAAGAGGGGGGGGGTATGGCGGAATTGGTAGACGCTGTGGACTTAAAATCCATTGATTTTTTTAATCATGAGAGTTCAAGTCTCTCTACCCCCAATTAATAATTTTTTAATTTAAAATAAAAAAACAATTTGTAAGCCGGGTTTTGTTTTTTGTTAATAGTAACAAAATAGTGATTATTTATCTTAAAAATAAATTCTTTTAGCAATCAATTTCTAATTTTATGATTTTGTTCCTAATAGGGGTTTACTGATTAATAATAAACTTTATATTTATTATTCTAAAATTGCACCTTTATTAATTTAAATTATAAATTAATAGTTTTTTTTCTGTAGCACGAGCCTAATAATTTTTTATATTAGAAGTTAACTAACTATTTTAAAATTAAATTTTTTTGTTATAGGAACCCGGACTTTCCTCAATTGAAAATTACAATTGCAATCACATAAATTGTTTTAATAATTTAAAACTAATATTATATTATTAATAATTTTTGATCAAATAATATAAGGCGTTGAATTTAATGTTTGTTCGATCAAATTAAATACCCAATTTCCGAAAAATCCAATAAAAATAGTTCCAAATAGACAAACAAATAAACTTAATCCAAACGAAAATAAATTCGAATAAGATAACAGAGTAACTCGAAATTGATTTGAAGACGGTAAAATCATAATTTTTATAATTCGAAGATAATAAAAAATTGAGACTAAGCTTGTAAGTAATGCTATAAAAATTAATGTATAATGACCCGATTGCCATCCCAATATAAAAATTGAAAGTTTACTAAAAAAACCTGAAAAAGGTGGAAATCCAGCTAAAGAGAGTAAACAACAAATTAAACAAAAACTAAATAATGGATTTTTATTGGTTAAAGATTTATAATCTTGAATTGTGTCTTTTCCAGTTTTTAAACTATATAAAATTAAACAAGCAAACACACCAAAATTTGTAAAAAAATAAACAATTAAATAGAAAATTAAACTTATATAACCAATTTTTGTTGCAATTGTAAAACCAATTAATAAAAATCCAATTTGATTAATTGATGAATAAGCAAGTAAACGTTTAAAACTTTGCTGGTTTAATGCACTAAAACTTCCAATAATTAAGCTTAAAATAGCTAATAATTCAAATATTTTTTGATAATCTAATTTAAAAAAAACTAATGAGAGAATTCGAATCGTAAAACATATAATAGCGGCTTTTGAACCAATCGATAAAAAGGCTACAGCTGGTGTTGGTGAACCCTCATAGACATCAGGTGCCCATTGATGAAAGGGAGCGGCAGCTAATTTAAAACCAATACCAACTATTAAAAAAAGAAATGAAATTATTAAATTCGATATTTTTTCAGGTGACCATGTTAATATATTTTGATGAATTATATTTAGTTCTAAATTTCCATTTGAAAAACCATAAATTAAAGAAAAACTATATAAAACAATACATGAACTTAATGCACCTAAACTAAAATATTTTAAAGCTGCTTCATTTGAACGATTATCTAGTTTTGTATATGCTGTTAGTAAATAGGAAGAAAGACTTAAAGTTTCAAAACTAATAAAAACTAATATTAAATTATTCGCTCCAGATAAAAGCATACCACCTAAAGCTGCTGTTAAAATAAAAATATTAAACTCAATAATTAACTTTGTCGAATTTTCAATATAATTAAATGAAAATAAAATTGAGAATAATGTTGCGAGAACAATTAATATTCGAAATAAAATTGTTAAACTATCTGTTTCAAAACTTTCAAAAAACGAAAAAACAGACCCCGTTTCAGATAAGAAATGCATCCAATTTAATATTAAAACTATTAGACTAATAATTAAAAAACTGCAACATAAAATAGTAATGTAATATTTTTGAATATGATTTAAAAAAAATTCAAAAAAACATAATAAAATTATGCAAAATAAAATTAAACCCTCTGGAATTAAATAAAACCAATTAATTTCTGCACTCGTCATTTTTTTTTTCTATTAAATTATAAAAACTTCTGCATGAATTATAATTCATAATAGAAAAAATCTTAATTTTTATTTAAGAATAATTTTTTTGCTATTAATTTCATAATATGGATATTTATTTAAATAAATATCCAATAAAAATTCTTAATATTTTGCATCTAGTAGGAATTGAACCTACGTAAACACCGATTATGAGTCGGGTGCTTTAACCACTCAGCCATAGATGCGCTTTTTTTTTAATTCTATAGAATTTAACGGATTTGTTAAATTCTACCAGTTGTTCTTAACCAATTTTGAGCTTCAATATAATTTGATGGAGCTATTTTAATTGCTTGTTTCCAATAATCAGCAGCTTTTTCAAAAAAATTTTCTGATTTCTTAAAATTTCCTTTTTTTATTGCTTGTTCACCTCGATAATGATAAATAACTGCGATATTATTTAATGCTTGCACTAAATTGAAATTTCTTTCAAGTGCTTGATAATAAAAATCTAAAGCACGTAAATGATCTCCATTTGAAGCATATATTAAACCAATATTATAAAGTATATAACTTCGATCATATGGATCTTTCTCAAGACGTAATGCTTGTGAATAATTTTGCAATGCTTCAGCATATTCACCTTCGGATTGGGCACATAATCCATCTCGATAATATCTAAAAGCTTCTTTTTCCCGTTTTGATGTTGGTAAAATTTTTAATAAAACATCTGCAACAACTGTAAATGTCTTATCAATAAAATTATCGTTTTTTTGTGTCCTTGGCATAATTAACAATTACAAATAAAAAAAATTATTCGTTTATTTTTATAAAATAACAGATTGAAACGATAAAAATCAAGTTAAAATTTATCGGGGTACAAGGATTTGAACCTTGGGCCTCTGCATCCCAAATGCAGCGCGCTACCAAACTGCGCTACACCCCGATTATTATATAATAGTATAATATAAATTACATTATATTCTATATTTTAGAAGGAAAAACATAAAATTAAAAAAATCCTCCTTGTTTATAAATTAAAAATAAACAAAGAGAATTAAAAATTTTCTTAATGATTCTTATTTTTTATTTTATATAAAGCAAATATTTCAGTTAAAGCTTGTTTTAAATATAATCGTGGAACAATTAAATCAACTAAACCATGATTTAACAAATATTCAGATGTTTGAAAATCTTTTGGTAATTTTTCATTTAATGTTTGTTCAATAACACGACGGCCTGCAAAACCAATTAATGCCTTTGGCTCTGCCAAAATTAAATCCCCTAACATTGCAAAACTTGCTGTCACACCTCCTGTTGTTGGTGATGTTAATATTGGAATATATAATAAAGAATGCTCTAATTGATGTTTTTGTAGAGCTGAACTAATTTTTGCCATTTGCATTAAACTTAAAATACCTTCTTGCATACGTGCACCACCTGAAGCACAAATTAAAAGTACAGGTAACGATAAATTCGTAGCCGTTTCAATTAATCGTGTTATTTTTTCACCCACAACTGATCCCATGCTTCCTCCCATAAATTCAAAATCCATAACACCTAAAGCAATTTCATAACCATTTAAAGTCGCAAGACCAGTTTGTATTGCATCTTTTAAACCCGTTCGTTTTTGAGTTTCTAGTAATCTATCTTTATAATTTTTTTTATCATAAAATTGTAATGGATCAACAGGACTTAGATGATTATCAAGTGAAATCCAACTTGATTTATCCACTAAACATGAAATTCTTTCCATACTTGGCATTTTTAAATAAAAATTACATTTGGGACAAATTCGTTGCTTTTGTTTTAATTGTTTTATATAAATAATATTTCCACAATTATCACAACTAACCCATAATCCTTTATTTCCATAAAATTTTGGATAACGATATTTTTGAGTTGTTAATAATTTTAATTTTCGTCGGTTATCAAACCAATCAAATAATGACATATAAGAATTGTTAATTATGTTTGATTAATGATAAAATTATTTAAATAAAAGCCTCTTTAGCTCAATTGGTAGTAGCAGCGGTTTTGTAAACCGCAGGTTATCGGTTCAAGTCCGATAGGAGGCTTAATTTTTTTTTAATTTAAGTAATTAGTAATTAAATAATAAATTAATTATAAAATTTATAAAAATTATTATAGTGTGGCTTAACTATTTAATATACTGAATATAAAAATTTCATGTTTCATTATCTTTTATAGTCTTTTATTATAAAATCACTCGTATAATAAAGAATAATTAAATTTAATATTATTTTTTTTTTATTTAAGGATTTTATTTATTTATGTCACATATAGTAAAAATTTATGATACATGTATTGGATGTACACAATGTGTAAGAGCATGCCCTACAGATGTTTTACAAATGTCGCCATGGGATGGGTGTAAAGCACAACAAATTGCTACAGCACCAAGAACTGAAGATTGTGTAGGTTGTAAACGTTGTGAAACTGCATGTCCGACCGATTTTTTATCAATTCGTATTAACCTAGGCTCGGAAACAACTCGAAGTATGGGATTAAGTTATTAATTAACTTTTAAAGAAAAATTAATTTTACTATTTTTTTTTAGTAAAATTAGTTTCTTTTTTTTAATTTTTAATTCCAATTAATGGCGGGCGTAGCCAAGTGGTAAGGCAATGGATTGTGACTCCATTATTCGCGGGTTCAAGTCCCGTCGTTCGCCTTTCTTTTTCAATTATTTTATTTATCTTTTATTTAATAAAGAAATTAAAAAAACAAATTGAACTAATTAAAAACATAAAATAAGTCCTTAATTGACCTGTTATTAAAATTTTTAAAATTTCACTCAAAATTAAATTTGTTAAACTAATGAATGTAACTAATCCATCAATAATTTGATTATCAAATAAAAATATTTTATTACAAAACTTTCGAAAATTAAATATAAAAATATTTTGATAATAAATATCAAAAAACCATTTTTTATTTATAAAGTTATATATACCAAAATTTTGAATTTTGAAAGCTTTATAATTAGAACTTAATAATCCTGTTTTATAGAACTTATATGCAAAATAAAAACCTAAGGTTGTCATAAATATTGAAGCTGAAGCATTTCCAAAGAATTCACTTAGTTGTGGATTTTCGAGTTTTTCAGTTAAAAAATTTGCAAATGAATTATTTAATGGATTTTGAATTATTCCTAAAAATATTGTTGGAATACTTAATAAGATAAGAGGAATTAAAAATATTAAATTTGACTCTTTTGGCGAATTTTTAAATTGAGATAATTGAAAAGGTCCCTCAAAAGTCAAAAAATAGAGACGAAACATATAAAAACTCGTTAATCCGGCTGTTATTAGACCAATGAACCAAAAAAATGGTGAGATTGGAAAAGTACTTGCAAGAATTTCATCTTTTGACCAAAAACATGCAAAAGGCGGTACACCACATAATGATAATGTTCCGATTAAAAACATGATTCGTGTAACAGGCATAAATTTTTTTAATCCACCCATTAAAAAAATATTTTGACTATTTGTTGGATTATACCCAATTACATTTTCCATACCATGAATTATAGATCCTGCACATAAAAAAAGTAATGCTTTTGAATAAGCATGTGTTAATAAATGAAATAAAGCACTTGAATAGTTACCAATTCCTAAAGCGATAAACATATAGCCTAACTGAGAAATAGTAGAATAAGCTAAACCTTTTTTTAAATCAGTTTGAACTAATGCAATCGTAGCTCCAACGAAAGCTGTTAAAGCACCAATTGATGAAATTAATAAACAAACTTCAGGAATTTGTTCTAATAATGGCAAAAATCGAGCAATTAAAAAAACTCCTGCCGCTACTAATGTAGCTGCATGAATAAGCGCTGAAATTGGAGTAGGACCTTCCATGGCATCAGGTAACCAAATATGAAATGGTATTTGTGCAGATTTTGCAAGTGGTCCTAAAATTAATAGAAAAGCAAATATTTTTAATAAAATTGGAGAAACTGAGTGATTTAATAAAATTTGATGAACTTTTATTATTACTTCTTCTGAATTAAAAGAATTACAAGCCCAATAAAAACCAAGTATACTTAAAAATAAACCAAAATCACCAATTCTATTAACAATGAATGCTTTTTGACTTGCATCTCCGGAAGTAGAGCGTGTTGACCAGAAACCAATTAACAGATAAGAACACATTCCAATTAGTTCCCAAAAAAAATAAATTTGTAATAAATTAGAACTAAATACTAAACCTAACATTGCGGAACTAAATAAACTTAAATAAACAAAAAAACGTGTATAACCTTTATCATATTTCATATACCCATGACTATAGATCATTACTAATAATGAAATACTACTAACAATAATCAACATTAAAGTTGATAAAGAATCAATTCGGTAACCAATTTCAATTTTTTTTAATCCAATGTCAAACCAATTATATGTATATTCATAAAATTGAGGATCAATAGATTGATAATAAAATAAAAAACATGAATAAATAAATCCAAAAAATATACAACTAATACAAATAGTTGCATATCGCCAATGAAATACTTGTGTAGCTTTTCGAAATATGATTAAACCCAAAGCTCCAATAATAGATGCAATTAAGGGTAAAATAGGAATACACCATGCAACTTGATAAAAAAAAGTCATATTACAAATCAATTAATTTAATAATTTAAATTTCTATATATTTTGTCTGTATAGTTTTATTACTAAGAAAATTATTTTCTTAAATATGAAGTAATAATACTATTTGTTTTATTTGTATATACTTGAGAAATTGATTTTGGATAAAAACCTATTTCAAAAATAGGAATGACTAAGCATGCTAAAATAAAGATTTCACGTGCACCAATATCAAAAAACTTGTAAGTTTTTAAAAATCCAATAGGCTGAACTCCATAAAAAACTTGACGAATAATAGAAATTAAGTATATTGGGGTCAATAAAATTCCAAAAGCTTCTAAAATTGTAAAAATAAAACGAAAAGATAAGGAATAAAATGAACTATTCAAAAATCCAATAAAAATTAATAATTCAGATATAAATCCACTCATACCAGGTAATGCTAATGATGCTAAACAACAAATACTAAAAAAAGTATACGTTTTCGGCATTTTCGGACCTAATCCTCCTAAATTTTCGGTCATAAGTGTTTTTGTTCTATCTGAAATAATACCAATTAAGAAAAAAAGTGCAGCACCAATTAATCCATGTGAAATCATTTGTAGTATTACGCCATTTAATCCAAACTCATTTAATGAACCAATTCCAATTAAAATAAATCCCATATGGGAAACAGAAGAATAAGCAATTTTCCGTTTTAAATTTTTTTGTGCGAACGAAATTAATGCAGCATAAATAATATTAATAATTCCAATAATAATTAAAAAAGGTGCAAAAATTTTATGAGCATTTGGTAAAAGTTCCATATTAATGCGAATAAATGCATATCCCCCCATTTTTAATAAAATACCTGCTAATAACATACAAGTAGTCGAATGAGCTTCACCATGTGTATCAGGTAACCAAGTATGAAAAGGAAAAGCAGGTAACTTTACTGCATATGCAATAAAAAATAAAATATATATTAAAACTTCTAATTTTAATGGATAATTGTTTTGACTTAACAAATGCATATTAAAAGTTCCGTCTGCACTCGAAAATGACATTATTAAAGCACCAATTAAAATAAAAATTGAACCTAATGCGGTATAAAATATAAATTTATTTGCTGCATACAATCTTTTTTGACTTCCCCATAATAATAACAAAAAATAAATTGGAAGTAATTCAATTTCCCACATTAAAAAAAATAAAAGTAAATCTTGAGATACAAAAACACCGATTTGTCCACTATATAGAGTAAGCATTAAAAAGAAAAATAACCGTGGATTTTTTTCAATTGGCCAACTTCCTAAAATAGAAATAGTTGTAATAAAGCCTGTTAATAAAATTAAAGGCTCAGAAATTCCATCAACACCTAAACACCAATGAAATGAAATCTTATTAATCCATTGATAATTTTCAATCAATTGTAAATTTGGATTTGAAAAATCAAAATAGGCACAAAACGTATATATAATTAATAAAAATTCAACTAAACTAACTCCAAGTGCGTACCAATGAATGGTTTTATTATTTGTATTCGGTACAAATGGTAGTAAACAACCAGAAAAAAATGGAAACACTATGAGAATTGTTAACCAATGACTTTGAGTCATTTTTTTTTGTTTTTTCTAAAAATTAATTTTCATTTCATTTTATATATAATGATCCATAAAAAAAATGGATATTTATCAAAATGTTCAGTTTCAATTAAATTTCCTGAAAAGCGGATAACGCGAGTCGAACGCGCGACATCTGACTTGGAAGGACAGCGCTCTACCACTGAGCTATATCCGCAATTTTATATATATATAAAATATATAAAGTATGTTTTTACTATTAAAAATTTTTTATATTGTCTAAATTAATTTAGACAATATAAAAAATTTTTAATTGATTAAATAACAAATGAATTAAGAATTCCAACAAGGATAACAAGAAGAATCCAAGCAAAAAGACCTGAAAAAACTGTTCCTTTTGATGTTGTCCAAGCATTTGGTGATGCAAATACAACTGGAACACCAATCACTAAAATAAAAGATAATAATATTAAAGCAAAAACTGCTAATTGAAAAATAAGTAGCATAAAAAAATAATAGTAAGTTTTTTCGTCTTCAAAAAAAAAAGAAATTTGTTGAAAACAAGATATTTTTACTTATTATCACATAAAAATTGATTCAGTAAAAGTTTTAAATTTATTCATAACAAAAAAAAGAAACTAAATAGAAAAAAGTATTAGTTTTAATATGCATCTTGTAATTCATAAAAATCTGGAGTTATATAATCTTTCCGCATTGGCCATCCTTTCCAATTTTCAGGCATTAAAATTCGCTTTAAATGAGGATGACTTTTATAATTAATGCCGAATAAATCATATGATTCTCGTTCTTGAAAATCTGCAGTTTTCCAGATCCAAAAAACAGAAGCAATTTCTGGATTTTTACGATTTAAAAATGCTTTTAGACAAATTTCTTCACAATTCTCATTTTTCTCATTTAATTTCAATAAATAATAAACACTGACTAATTGACCCCCTGGTTTTAAATCATATGCAAATTGGCATCGTAAATAATTAAAACCATAAGTATAGAGTGCTAAACTAATAGATAAAATGTCAGTTGGTTTAACTTTTATAATTTCCACTCCTTGTGCATCAAACCCTAAAAAATTTGCACTTAAACCTTTTTGGCATAACCAATTTGTTAATTCCCCTGATTTTTCAAAAGTTTGAATTTGTGTCATAATAAATTTATTAATCTTTCTTTGTTTTTTTTATAGAAAAACTCAAACTATTATTATCAATAATTTCTTTTAATTCCATTGGTGGATTTTGACGATTAATATTTCTTAAATAAAATCCATCATGAATTTTTTTTGTTGGAATAAATTTATGTGAAACAGAAATATAGCGATGTGCTTGTTTTTTTCTATCAAAAAAATCTTGTCTGGATACTTTTTTACGAAGTTTAATAATAGCATCAATTATTGCTTCTGGTTTAGGTGGACATCCTGGTAAATAAATATCAACTGGAATTAATTTATCTACACCTCTTACAGTTGTATATGAATCAGTACTAAACATACCTCCAGTAATTGTACACGCCCCCATCGCAATAACATATTTTGGTTCAGGTATTTGATTATATAAACGAACTAAAGAGGGAGCCATTTTCATGGTTACTGTACCAGCCGTAATAATTAAATCAGCTTGTCGTGGACTAGAACGAGGAACTAAACCAAAACGATCAAAATCAAATCTTGAACCAATTAATGCTGCGAATTCAATAAAACAACAACTAGTTCCATATAACAATGGCCATAAACTCGATAATTTTGCCCAATTATATAAATCATTAACAGTTGTTAAAATAATATTATTTGATAAGTTTTTTGTAATATCAGTTGTATTAATTGAATTAATTAATTTATTTATTTGACACATAGTTTATTTATTAAAAATATTTTTATATATGTATTTCATATATAAAGTTTTTTTATTATTTAAATTAAATCGAAAAATATTAATTAAAACCATTCAAGAGCACCTTTTTTCCAAGCATAAATTAAACCAAGCAATAAAATAAATACAAAAATGATTGCTTCAATAAAACCAATAATTCCTAATTTTGAAAAATTAATTGCCCAGGGATAAAGAAATAAAGTTTCAACATCAAAAAAAACAAAAACTAATCCAAACATATAAAATCGAATAGTAAATTGAATTGTTTGGGACCCAAAAGATTCAATACCAGATTCGTATGTGGTTTGTCGTTCCGCAGCTTGGGATTTGGGTCTTACTAAATATGAAACTAATAAAATAAGAACTGGAATTATTGATGCAAGGATAATAAATCCTAATAAATAATCATATCCATATAATATATTCATATATTTAATATATATTTTTTTCTTTAAAAAATCTAATTTTCGATTCTTCTATCGATCAACTTCACCCATAATAATATCAATACTTCCTAGAATTGGCATAATATCGGCTAATTTCATTTTTTGAACTAATTGGGGAAGAATTTGAAGGTTAATAAATCCAGGTGGACGAATTTTCCATCTCCAAGGAAATAAATTTTGGTCTCCTAATAAATAAACACCTAATTCTCCTTTTGGAGCTTCAATACGAACATAATGTTCCTTATTTGGAATTTTAAATGTTGGAGATGATTTTTTACCAATATATTGATAATCAAATTGATTCCATTTTATTTTTTTGGGATCAGCTAATCGACGCGCTTCTAAATTTTCATAGGGTCCACCCGGTAATGATTTTAATGCTTGATATATAATTTTAGTCGACTCACGCATTTCCCCAATTCGAACTAAGTAACGAGCTAAACAATCACCAGTAATATCATATTGAACTGTCCAATTTAAATCATTATAACATTCATATTGATCCACTTTTCTTAAATCCCATTGAACACCTGCTGCACGCAACATTGGTCCAGAAAGACCCCAATTAATTGCTTCTTTTTTTGCAATAATACCAATTGACTTAACACGTTTTAAGAAAATAGGATTTTGTGTAATTAAATTCTCATATTCATTAATTTTTAAACGAAAATAATTACAAAAATCTAAACATTTATTAACCCAACCATATGGTAAATCAGTTGCAACTCCACCAATTCGAAAATAATTGTGCATCATTCGCATTCCTGTCGCAGATTCAAATAAATCATAAATCATTTCTCGTTCACGAAGTGTATAAAAAAAAGGAGTTTGTGCTCCAATATCTGCTAAAAAAGGTCCTAACCATAATAAATGCGATGCAATCCGACTTAATTCTAATAAAACTATACGAATATAACTTGCACGTTTTGGAATTTCAATATTCGCTAATTTTTCAGGGGCATTTACTGTTATAGCTTCAGTAAATAATGTTGCTAAATAATCCCATCGTGTAACATAAGGTAAATATTGAATAATTGTACGATTTTCAGCAATTTTTTCCATTGATCTATGTAAATAGCCGAGAATTGGTTCACAATCAATGACATTTTCACCATCTAAAGTTACAATTAATCTTAATACTCCATGCATTGATGGGTGATGTGGTCCCATATTTAGCGTAATTGGATCAGTTTTTATATTTAACATATTTATTTAAAAAAATATTAATTTTAATCCGAAAATTTAATTGGTCGAATATTTAATTTAAAAATTAAAGAATAATAAATTGTTTTTTTTCGATAAAATAAATAAATTAGTAATGCTCTTCGTTTTGCTAATAATTGCAATAAACCACGTCTAGAAGAAAAATCTTTTTTATGTTTTTGCAAATGTAAACTTAAATTATTAATTCTTTTCGTTAATAAAGCAATTTGAACTTCAGAAGATCCAAAATCAAGATCATGTTTCTTAAAATTGTTAATAAAAGTATTTACCATATTTAAGTGTAAAAATATATAAAAATTACTTTTTTCTAATTAAATCATATTTTATTTAATTTAATTTTTTCAATAAAAACTTGTATTAAACTTTGTCTTTGTCCATATTTTCGTCTTGTTTTCTTTTTTCGACGCATTTTATATACTATAATTTTTGACGCTTTAAAATTTTTAATAATACGTGCCTCAACTATTATATTTTTTATAAATGGTTGTCCAATAAAAATTTCATTATTACTATTAAAAAATAGTACACGATTAAAAATTAATTTTGTATTAGATTTAGTTTTTGGAAAATTTTTAATATTATAGAAATTTCCCGGTTTAATAAAAAGCTGATGCCCTCCTGTTTCAATAATGGCATATGTCATAGTTATTTTTGAAGTCTCGTCAATTTTTAATTTTTAATTAATTGTAATTAATACTAGTTAAGACCTCAAGATTATTTTAATTATTAATTAAATTTTTTGTCGTGTTAAATAAAATTACTTATTCCTATTTTAGATTACCCCCAAGGGGAGTCGAACCCCTGTTTCCTCCGTGAAAGGGAGATGTCCTTGGCCTCTAGACGATAGGGGCATAACTTGTTAATTTATATTTTAATAAAAAAGTCATTTAAAAGTCAATACAATATAAAAATAAAATTAAAAAAACTTTTATATAAGTTTAATAAGAGTATATATATATATATCATATATAATAAAAGTACCAAATAATAAATTTGAGAATATTTTATTTATAAATAAAACATTTTATTAAGAAAAAATTATGACAGCTACTTTAGAAACACGTAAAAATATTAGCTTTTGGTCTCGTTTTTGTGATTGGATTACAAGTACAGAAAACCGTTTATATATCGGTTGGTTTGGTGTTCTTATGATCCCTACTTTATTAACTGCAACTACTGTTTACATTATTGCATTCATTGCGGCACCTCCTGTTGACATTGATGGTATTCGTGAACCCGTTTCAGGATCTCTTTTCTACGGAAATAATATTATTTCTGGTGCAATTATTCCTACATCAAATGCAATTGGATTACATTTTTATCCAGTTTGGGAAGCAGCATCATTAGATGAATGGCTATATAACGGTGGACCTTACCAATTAGTTGTTTGTCACTTCTTCATTGGTATTTGTGCTTATATGGGTCGTGAGTGGGAATTCAGCTTCCGTCTTGGTATGCGTCCATGGATTGCTGTAGCTTATTCAGCTCCAGTAGCAGCTGCAACTGCAGTTTTTATTATTTATCCTGTAGGACAAGGATCATTCTCAGATGGTATGCCTTTAGGAATTTCTGGAACTTTTAACTTCATGATTGTATTCCAAGCTGAACACAACATTCTTATGCATCCATTCCATATGCTTGGTGTTGCTGGTGTTTTTGGTGGATCATTATTCTCAGCTATGCATGGGTCTTTAGTTACTTCATCTTTAATTCGTGAAACAACTGAAAATGAATCAGCAAATGCTGGTTACAAATTTGGACAAGAAGAAGAAACTTATAACATTGTTGCTGCTCATGGTTACTTTGGACGTTTAATCTTCCAATATGCTTCATTTAATAACTCTCGTTCATTACATTTCTTCCTAGCTGCTTGGCCAGTAATTGGTATTTGGTTTACAGCTCTTGGAATTTCTACTATGGCTTTTAACTTAAATGGTTTCAATTTTAACCAATCAATTGTTGATAGTAATGGTCGTGTAATTAACACTTGGGCTGACATTATTAACCGTGCTAACTTAGGTATGGAAGTAATGCATGAAAGAAATGCTCATAACTTCCCATTAGATTTAGCGTAATTTAAAAATTGATTAAACTTATAAAAATTTTTATAAGTTTAATCAATTTTTAAATTAATTTATTATTCTTATAATAAAAACAAATACAATAATAGTATTAAATTTTAATAAAATACGGATGGAGAGACTTGAACTCTCATAGGATTTCCCTACCAGAACCTAAATCTGGCGCGTCTACCAAATTTCGCCACATCCGCTTTTTTGCATTAATTATTATTTTACTATAAAATAGTAAGACAATTTATTTTTTTAATTATTATATGGTACTTTATTGAATATAAGCAAGATATGTACAGATATATAATAACGTGTTAAGTTAATAATCTTCTTAATTAAGTCACATATAATTTAATAAAATTATTATCCTTTTCTTTCTGTCTAATAATTTTTTTCTTATAACTGAAAAGTATAATAAAAGCATATAATTATTTTTTTAATAGGACATAAAAAATTAATTTTCTATATTAATTCGAGACAGTAAATTTAATTTAAAATTAATTTATAACTTAAATAAAAAAAAAATGGCAGTTCCAAAAAAACGAACATCTAAATCAAAAAAACGAACTAGAAAAGCTATATGGTTTAAAAAAGCAGAAACAAAATCAAAAAAAGCTCTTTCTTTAGCAAAATCTATTCTAACTGGTAAAGCAAAAGGATTTCTTTATGATTCCTTAAAATCTGAATAATATTAATAATAATAATTTCATATGATTACAAAATTTTTTGATTTTTCACTTTTTTTTTCCTCATCGCCTTTTTTAAGTGGATTATTTTGTGGATTAATATTATCAATTCCTTTATGTACAACAGGATTAATTTCTTTATATACGTTATTTAATTTAGGCGTATGGGCAGGTTTTATTAGTTTTTTAGGAGCAATTATTGGAGAATGTATTTTTCTTAGTTTAATTGCTTTTGGAGCTTATTGGGGAATTCAATTTTGGATTAGTTGGTTTCCAACAATTTTTTTCATTGGAAACATTTTTGCGGCAAAAATGTTTTTTCAATTTTCATTATCGCCCTTTTATGAGCAAACTACTTTAAGAAAAAATATTGAATTTATTAAAATTTTTACTATTACTTTTGCTTTAAGTTTTGCGAATATCAGTTTAATTAATATTTCACATTTAATCTTTGATTTAAAACTTTTAAATTCAAATTTTTTATTTATTTTTGGAATTTTTATTGGTCAAATATCAATTAGCAGTATTTTTTGTTTAACTCTTGTCGATATATTTTTACAAACAAATAATTTTATTTCACGTTTATTTGTTCGTTCATTGTCAATAAGAAAATTTTCAGAAATTTTAGGTTATATTGGGCTTAGTTTATTAATTCAAGCAAATTTAAATTTTCCTTGGAATGGTTATTTTAATTATTTTCTTACTAATCAAAATTCATCATTTCAATTTCATTTTTTACCCGATTCACGATTTTCAAAATTTAAACGTGAATTAAATAAACGATATAAGGCTATGTCTAAAACTAAAGAAGTCTCATTAAGTGTTTATTTATTAACAAATTATGGAGAAAATTTTCAAGACCCAAATTCTCTTTCACAATTTCCATTAGCAACAACTGGATCAATCAATGATATTAAATTAGAAAAAACATTAGCCAAAAATAATGATGTACAATTAAAATCAATTCTTACATCAAAAATTGCAAACATTGGTATTAGTGAACGTTTTAATGATTTAAAAGTTTTTCATAAAATTGAACGAGTTTCAAAACCTTTTTGGAAAAAAGGTCAAGTTTGTAACTTAGTTTTATATAAAGATTTTTATTTTATTCCTGAAAAAATTCAAAATGTTCAAAAAACTGGCTTAGAGGATAAACCAGGTATTGTTTTAAGTAAATTATCTGAGCCAGATCTTATGAATCAATATTTTGCTAAAAATTATTTCTTACATTTAAAAACATTAAATAAAAATTAAAAGGATTTATGAGCTCAGTAGGATTTGAACCTACACAAAAAACTTAGAAGGTTTTTGTCCTATCCATTAGACGATGAGCCCGATTAAAATAATAACAAATAAATTTTATTTTTTAATTATTCAAATCCAAAAACTTTACGAAAAACTTCTTGAACTTTAACACCTGAATCAATAGATTCTAAAGGATCTTTTCTTAAACGATGACGTAAACATAATGGAATAACAGTAAAAATATCCTTTAATGTAACTTCAGTTCGCGAATCAAACGCTGCAATTGCTTTCGCTGCTCTATTTGTTACAATATCACCTCTTAATCCATCAACATTTAATTCAGAACAAATTTGTGATATTTTTAATTTAAAATCATTATCAATAATAACATTTTTTAATTGATTTCGAGCATTAAAAATTTTTTGACGAAGATATTCTTGTGAATCATTATAAGAATCGCGAAAATTAAATGGATCACGATCAAAATTTGTTCGCTCTTCTACAATTTTTACACGTAAATCAGGTTGTTTAACTGTTGTAATTTGAGCATGTAATCCAAATCTATCTAATAATTGTGGACGAAGTTCACCTTCTTCTGGGTTTCCTGATCCGACTAAAATAAATCGTGCAGGATGAGAAATAGAAATTCCTTCTCGTTCTACAGTATTCCATCCTGATGCTGCTGAATCTAATAAAATATCTACTAAATGATCATCGAGTAAATTTACTTCATCTACATATAAAATTCCACGATTTGCTTTTGCTAATAAACCAGGTTCAAAGGCTTTAACCCCATCCGTTAACGCTTTTTCAATGTCAATTGTACCACAAACACGATCTTCGGTTGCTCCAAGTGGTAAATCAATCATTGGAATTTTTATTTTTTTAATTGGAAGATCTTGACCTTCTTCAATTTGTAAACGAACATGTTCACTCATTAAATCAGGATCAGAAGGATCAGAATTAAATAAATCACTTTCAACTATATGAATTTCTGGTAAAAGATCAACTAAAGCACGAACAGTAGTTGATTTTCCAGTTCCTCGATCTCCCATAATCATAACACCACCAATTTTAGGATCAATAACATTTAGAATTAAAGCTAATTTCATTTCTTCTTGTCCTACAATTGCAGTAAATGGAAAAACAGGTCTAGCTTTTAAAATACTTTGGCACATAATAATAATCTTTTTTTTAACAAAGAAAATAAATTAAAATTAAAAAGTTAGGTATTCATCAATAAATACCTTATATAAAATATTAATTTATATAGTAGTTTAGTATAAACTATATAAAATTGCGGATATAGCTCAGTGGTAGAGCGCTGTCCTTCCAAGTCAGATGTCGCGCGTTCGACTCGCGTTATCCGCTTTCGAATAAAATATATATATATAAATATATTTAAATTAAGAGTAGTGTTTAATTTTTAATTATGATAATATAAATTCGATACATATATTAATATATAAATGTAAATTACATTTGAATATTTTTATATTCAATAAATAGTAATTATTTTTAATATTTTTTTGTATGCCTACAATTCATCAATTAACAAGATTTCAAAGACTTCAAAAAACTAAAAAAACAAAATCTCCTGCATTAAAAAATTGTCCACAACGACGTGGAGTTTGTACACGTGTATATACAACAACACCAAAAAAACCAAATTCCGCATTACGAAAAGTCGCTCGTGTAAAATTAACTTCTAATCTAGAAGTTACTGCATATATTCCAGGAATAGGACATAACTTACAAGAACATTCAGTGGTTTTAGTAAGAGGTGGACGTGTAAAAGACATTCCTGGTGTTCGTTATCATATTATTCGTGGAGCTTTAGATACAATTGGAGTAAAAGGTCGTACAAGAAGTCGTTCTAAGTATGGCGTAAAAAAAATAATTAAATAACCATTATGGTACGAAAAGGAAAACCTAAAAAAAGGATAATTCTTCCTGACCCTGTTTATAATAGTTATTTAGTACAACGATTTATTAATAATCTTTTAAAAAAAGGAAAAAAATCGATAGCAACTAAAATTTTCTATCAAACATTAAATAATATTGAAGAAAAAACAAATAAAGATCCATTAGAAATTTTAGATCAAGCCATTCGTAAAACTACTCCATTAATTGAAGTTAAGTCACGACGAATTGGTGGCTCAACTTATCAACTTCCCTTAACAGTAGAATCAAATCGTGGTATTAGTTTAGCTATTTGTTGGATTATTACAGCAGCAAATAAAAGATCGGGGAAAGGAATTGTTATAAAATTAACAAATGAAATAATTGACGCTTCTAAAAATTTAGGACTAGCGATTCGAAAAAAAGAAGAAGTTCATAAAATGGCAGAAGCTAATAAAGCTTTTGCACATTTTAGAGCATAAAATAAAAAAAAATAATTTACAATAATAAATTTTTTTATGGCACGTGAAAAATTTGAGCGAAAAAAACCTCATGTTAATATTGGAACAATTGGTCACGTTGATCATGGTAAAACCACATTAACTGCAGCAATTACAATGACACTTGCTGCAATGGGAAACGCAGAAGTAAGACGTTATGATGAAATTGATGGTGCACCTGAAGAAAAAGCACGTGGAATTACAATTAATACTGCTCATGTTGAGTATCAGACTGAAAAACGTCATTATGCTCATGTAGATTGCCCAGGTCATGCTGATTACGTAAAAAATATGATTACAGGAGCAGCACAAATGGATGGTGCAATTTTAGTAGTTTCCGGAGCTGATGGTCCAATGCCACAAACTAAAGAACATATTTTATTAGCAAAACAAGTAGGTGTCCCAACTATTGTTGTTTTTTTAAATAAACAAGATCAAGTTGATGATGAAGAATTATTAGAGTTAGTTGAATTAGAAATTCGTGATACTTTAAATGAATATGATTTTCCGGGAGATGAAATTCCAATTGTATCAGGATCTGCTCTTTTGGCAGTTAATAAATTAATAGAAGATCCAAAAATATTACGTAATGAAGATGTATGGGTTGATAAAATTTATGAATTAATGGATACAATTGATAATTTTATTCCAACACCAAATCGTAATATTGAAAAATCTTTTTTATTAGCAGTTGAAGATGTATTTACAATTACTGGACGTGGAACTGTTGCAACTGGTCGAGTTGAAAGAGGAAAATTGAAAGTTGGGGATTCCATTCAAATTATTGGATTAAAAGATACACGTGAAACAACCGTAACAGGACTTGAAATGTTTCAAAAAACATTAGATGAAACATTAGCTGGAGACAATGTTGGAATTCTTCTTAGAGGAGTTCAAAAAACTGATATTGAACGTGGAATGGTATTAGCGGAGCCAAATACAATTACACCTCATACAAATTTTGAAGCTCAAGTTTATGTTTTAAACAAAGATGAAGGAGGTCGCCATACACCTTTTTTACCAGGATATAGACCACAATTTTATGTACGAACAACAGATGTAACTGGTGTAATTGTCTCATTTACAGCTGATGATGGTAGTGAAACGGAAATGGTAATGCCGGGTGATCGTATTAAAATGACAGTTGAATTAATACAACCGATTGCTATTGAAAATAGCATGAGATTTGCAATTCGTGAAGGAAGTCGTACTGTTGGAGCTGGTGTAGTTTCAAAAATTATTAAATAAATAAATATTAATTAATTTTTTAAATTTATAGAAATATTACTTTTTTTTATGGCAAATAAGAAATTTGTAAAAAAAATCGAAGCTAAATTGTCATTTAAAAATGATTTTGAAGAAGTTCACGTAGGTGATTTTATTAAAATTGGTATGAAAATTGAAGATGGAGCGAAAAAAAGAATTCAATTTTTTAATGCAACAGTAATTGCAAAAAAGAATACTAATTCTCAAAGTTGTCTAATTCTTCGTCAACTTATTCAAGGAATTCGTGTAGAAAGAATTTTATTTTTAAATTCCCCTTTAGTTTCTCAAATAAAGATTTTAAGAGCATTTAAAGCTCGTCAATCCAAAATATATTTTTATAGAAATCGTTCGAAGAAAAATACACGATTAAAACAAATAATAATCTAAATTATTTAAATGGAAAATAAAAAAAAACCACTGATTCGACGTGATTTTATTTTTGGATCAAAAAGTTTTATAAATTTATTTTGGGCTTGTTCCAGTTTAATTGGTGGAAACTTATTTTTTTTATTAGGACTTTGTAGTTATTTTAAATTAAATTTTTTATTTCAATTAAATCAAATTCAATTTTTTCCACAAGGTTTATTATTATTGTTTTATGGACTTGCTGGAAGTTTATTAAGTTTATATTTATGGTCAATTTTATTGTTATCAATTGGTGATGGATATAATGAATTTAATAAAATTAGTAATCGAATAAAGATTTTTAGATGGGGGTTCCCAGGAAAAAATAGAAAAATTAAATTAGATTATTCTTTTTCTGAAATTGAAAATTTATCTCTTTATATTCGACAAGGCTTTAATCCACAATCAATTTTATATCTTAAATTAAAGAATAAAATTAAAATTCCACTTACAAGAAATGATTCAGTCTTTAATTTAGAAGAATTTGAATATTATGCAGCTGATTTAGCTCGATTTTTACAAATTTCTCTAAAAGATGAAAGTGTGAATTAAAATATTAATAATCTAAATTTATAAAGTTTAAATAAATTTAAATTTTTTTAACAGTTTTTTAAACAAATTTGTTAAAATTAATAAAAATAAATTGATTGAATTTGAATTAAAGTTTAATTTTTTTACTTTAAAATTTTTTAATGAAATGAAGAAATTTATTATTATATTTTTTAGTTGTTTTTTTAATTTAAATATTTTATTTCAAAGTTATGCATATCCAATTTTCGCGCAAAGTAATTATCCAGAACCTCGAGAAGCGACTGGACGAATTGTATGTGCGAATTGTCATTTAGCTAATAAAGCTGTTGATATTGAAGTGCCTCATGAAGTATTTCCAAATACAGTTTTTGAAGCAGTTGTTAAAATTCCATATGATCTAAATGTTAAGCAAGTCTTGGCTAATGGAAAAAAAGGCAATCTCAATGTTGGAGCGGTTTTAGTTCTACCAGATGGCTTTGAATTAGCATCAACTGATAAAATTCCAGCTGAAATTAAAGAAAAAACAAAAAATCTTTATTTTCAACAATATAGTGAAGATAAAAAAAATATTATTGTAATTGGACCAATTCCAGGAAAAACGAATCAAGAAATTACTTTTCCAATTTTATCACCTGATCCTCAAGTAGATAAAAGTGTTAATTATCTAAAATATCCAATTTATTTAGGTGCAAATCGTGGTCGAGGTCAATTATATCCAGATGGTTCAAAAAGTAATAATAATATTTTTACTGCATCAGTTTCAGGAAAAATTTCTGATATTACAATAGAAAAAAAAGGTATACGAATTGTAACGATAACACAACAAAATGGTGAAAATATATTAGAAACAATTCCTAAAGGTCCAGATTTAATTGTAGAAGTTAATGATATTGTTACTATAGATCAACCATTAACAAAAAATCCTAATGTTGGTGGATTTGGACAAACAGATGCCGAAATTGTATTACAGAATCCGAGTCGTATTCAAGGCTTAATTTTATTTTCTTGCTCAATTCTATTAACACAATTATTTTTAGTACTTAAGAAAAAACAATTCGAAAAAGTCCAGTTAGCAGAAATGAATTTTTAATTTTTTATAAATAAATATGGTGGAACCTCTTTTATCAGGAATTGTATTAGGATTAATTCCTATTACTTTAACAGGTCTATTTGTCACTGCTTATTTACAATATCGCCGTGGTGATCAGTTAAAAATATAATTTATAATAAAAATATGATTAATATTTTTATTTTTATAATATCTATGGAATAAATTTTTATAATAAAAAATTTTATTATAGATCAAAAACTAGAATTCTCTATTCAGTTGATTTATACTATAAAATTAAAATATTAAATTTTTAATTTCATGATTCTTTAATAATTAATTTTAATTATTAAAATTTTAAATTAATTCAAATATTGAATTAATCTAAATTAGATTTAAAAAATTAATTTAAAATTTGAAATCTAATAATTTTATTGCTTAGGAGTTTAAAAAACTATGTCTGGTTCTACTGGTGAACGTCCATTTACTGATATTCTTACTAGTATTCGTTATTGGGTTATTCATAGCATTACAATCCCAGCTCTTTTTATTGCAGGATGGTTATTTGTTAGCACTGGATTAGCTTATGATGTTTTTGGAACACCACGACCAAATGAATATTTCACACCAAGTCGTCAAGAAGTTCCATTAATTACTGATCGTTTTAATGCGTTACAATAAATCAATATGTTTAGTGCTTAAAAATATTTTAGAATAAAGTATTTATGACAACAAATAAATCAATTACGTATCCAATTTTTACTGTTCGTTGGCTTGCTGTTCATGCATTAGCTATTCCAACTGTTTTTTTTCTTGGAGCTCTTTCAGCTATGCAATTTATTCAACGTTAAAACAAGGAGGCAAAATTATGTCAGGACCTAATCCAAATAAACAAGTTGTAGAACTAAATCGAACAAGTTTATATTGGGGATTACTTTGTATTTTTGTTTTAGGTATTCTTTTTTCAAGTTATTTCTTTAACTAATAATAATGAAATAAGACAAAAATTTCAATTAAAAAAAAATATGGCGAATACAGGAACAACTGGAAGAATCCCTCTATGGGTTGTAGGAACCATTATAGGCTTAGCTATAATTGCCTTATTAGGTATTTTCTTTTATGGTTCATATGTAGGACTTGGTTCTTCACTTTAATTAAAATAATTTCGATATTAATTAAAATTATTTTAAAGCTCATAATGAGCTTTAAAATAATTTTAATTAATATAATCTTTTTCAATATAAATAAAAACTGAAACGACACTAATTGCCGGAAAAACTATTCCAACTAGTGGAACTAAAATTGATGGTAAATAGGAAGATAACATAAATTAAAACTTCAAAAATTTTATATTTCTTTCTTATTGTAAACTAAAAAATAGTTTTTAAGGTATAAAAAAGAAAAATAAATCTTCTCTATTTTTTTTTATAACTTTTAATTTGCTAGTATTTTTCTTTTTTTAGAGTATATTATAATTATAAACTTATCGAATTTTTTTACGGTTAAGAAAAAAAAACTTAAGAGGTTTTAAGGGGAATTATGTTAACATTAAAACTTGTTGTTTATATTGTTGTAATTTTTTTTATTTCTCTTTTTATTTTTGGATTTTTATCAAGTGATCCGGCACGTAATCCAAAACGAAAAGATATTACTTAGAAATAAATAAAACTGTCAATTATTGACAGTTTTATTTTAACTGGAGAAGTGTCTGAGTGGTCTAAAGTACTCGATTGCTAATTGAGTGTATAGATAAATCTATACCGAGGGTTCGAATCCCTCCTTCTCCGATTTTAAAATTTTAATGCTTACTTATAGAGTTCAGTTCCTAATCTAAAAGCAAGAATTCCGGTAATTAAACTTGTAAAAAGTGCAATAAAAACTTGATTATCTGAAAGCATAATTATTTTTAATTTAATTTTTTTAATTTTAATTCACGTTGCACTATAGTTTGAATAAAATTAAATATTTCCTTTTTTTAATGCTAATAAACCTACAATTAATGGTCCAGAAACCATAATTAATGTAATACTTATTAAATTTCCAACAATTTCTAAGTTCATATTATAAGAATTTTGATTAATTTTTTTTAAAGAGCACTTCGACCCCAAACAACTAATGATAATGAAAATGTAAAAACAACTAATAATGTTGCCCAACCTGCACTTATTAAATCCATACGTTTTTTAAAAAAATCATTTTAAAAAGAAAATTTTTATTATTTCTTATCATACCAGATAAAAATAAAAAAATTTAGTATAGAAAATTTGTATAAAATATGTTAATCTTTATATAAGATTCATTATCATAAATTTACTTTTTTTAAATCGAGTCAGATTTGAAAATTAAAGCAGCTCATTCAAAAAGGATTAAAGATATGATTAATGAATCCTCATAGAATAAAATTTATATATAAATAAATTATAGGCGGTACCCAGATTTGAACTGGGGATAAAGGTTTTGCAAACCTCGGCCTTACCACTTGGCTATACCACCATAACAATTATTTTAATTTAAATTTTTATTAAAATCAATCTAATAATTGAAAAAATTATTTAATTTTAAATTAAATAATAACTAGTAATATTTTAATTAGTTTAATACTAAATAAATATTAGAACAATAATTGCAAATAAAAAAAAATTATATATTTATAGTAATAAATATAATTATTGATATTGAAATATTTAATTTTCCTAATTTTTAATATTTATTTTTAATAAAAAAAATCAAAGTTAATTATGACAAATGAGACTTAAAAAAAATATTCAAAATTATTTACCTGATTTAACGGAAATTCAAAGAAAAAGTTTTTTTTGGTTTTTAAAAAAAGGAATTAAAGAAGAATTTAAAAAATTTAGTAAGATTGAATTAAGAAATATACGAATTGTGATTCATGCAGAAAATTATAAATTAAAATTATATAAAAATTCTTTAAAACTTAAACAAAAAATTAATAGTAATTATTGTGCCCAAATTATAATTCCAATTACTTTAATTAATAAAAAAAATAATTCAAGAAAAACAAAAAAAGTTATTTTTGGCGATCTCCCATTATTAACAAACCGAGGACAATTTTATATAAATGGTATTTCACGAGTTGTTATTAACCAAATAATGCGAAGTCCAGGTGTTTATTTTGAAATTCAAATTGATCTCCAAGGTCAAAAAAGATATGTAGCAAGTTTTATTTCAAATCGGGGAAGTTGGTTTAAATTCAAAACTGATAAACAAGGATTTATATGGGCACATATGGATCGAAAATCTTCTTTACCAGGAATTATTTTATTAAAAGCTTTGGGATTTTCAACACAATCATTCTTATTATATTTAGATTTTCCAAATTATTTAATTAATCAATTAAATGAAATGGCTTTATCAACAAATCAAAAAGTTTTACAAATTTATTCTGATTACCATCTTGATAAAATTTATAATTTATCACAAAATTTATCTTTATTATTAGTTCATAAATATTTTCGACCTGAAAAATTATCTAATTTATCAAGTGCAAAATTATTTATTCATTTAAGATTTTTAGATTTTAAAAATTATGATTTAGGATTTGTTGGACGGTCCCAATTAAATAAGAAATTTAATTTAAAAATTAATAAAACAATAAAAAATTTAACGCCATATGATTTATTAGCGACTTTTAACGGTTTAATTAATTTATGTTTAGATTATGGAAAAGTAGATGATATTGATCATTTAAAAAATCGTCGTATTCATTCAATTGGTGAATTATTACAAAATCAATTAAGAATTGGTTTAACACGATTAGAAAAATTTATTAAAGATAAATTTTTTAATAAAAAAATGGAAAATATTGATCCAAATAAATTAATTAATATTAATATAATTCAAATAGCTTTTAAGGAATTTTTTGGGTCAAATCCACTTTCGCAATTTTTACATCAAACCAATACACTTTCTGAAATTACACATAAACGACGTTTAAGTTGTTTGGGACCAGGGGGATTAAGTCGTGATCGTACAAGTTTTTTAGTACGAGATATTCATCTTAGTCATTATGGGCGAATTTGTCCAATTGAAACGCCAGAAGGACCAAATGCAGGTTTAATTAATTCATTAGCGACTTATGCACGAACCAATAAATATGGCTTTCTTGAAAGTCCTTTTTTTGATTCCGAAAAAAAAATTCATTATTTTTCTGCCGATGAAGATGCAAACTATAAAATAGCTTCAGCAGATATTTTATTAGATTTAAATAAAATAAAAACTTTACCAATTCGTGCTGAAGAGAATTTTGTTAAGTGTTTAAATCACGAAGTTGACTATCAAGCAATTTCAACAATTCAACAAGTGTCGATTGCAACTTGTTTAATTCCTTTTTTAGAACATAATGATGCTAATCGAGCATTAATGGGTTCAAATATGCAACGTCAAGCAATTCCACTTTTATTTCCAAAAAGATCACGTATTGGAACTGGTTTAGAAACACAAGTTGCATTAGATTCGGAAAATCAATTAATAGCAACAACAGAAGGAATTGTTATATATGTTGATTCCATAAAAATTAAAATTTTTACACCAAATTTTAATAAAAGTTTTTTAAAAATTTATAATTTAGAAAATTATCAACGAACAAATCAAAATACAAGTTTTCATCAACGACCACAAGTAAATTGTGGTGAGTGGGTGAGTAAAGGAGATCTATTAGCGAATGGAGGAGCGACTGCCTCTGGTGATTTAGCATTAGGCCAAGATGTTTTAATTGCATATATGCCGTGGGAGGGTTATAATTTTGAAGATGCTTTATTAATTAGTGAAAAATTAGTTTATGAAGATTACTATACCTCAGTTCATATTGAAAAAATTGAAATAGAAATTCGACAAACTAAATTTGGTTCTGAATGGCTAACTTCTCAAATTCCAACACTGAGTAAATTTTTACTTCGCCATTTAGATAAAAATGGATTAGTAAAAATTGGAAGTTGGGTAGAACCAAATGATATTTTAGTAGGAAAAGTGACTCCAAATACACGAAAAGAGCGAGATCAATCTCCTGAAAAATATATTTTACAAGATATTTTTGGAGTCGATTTTCATCATGTTCGAGCAACATGTTTAAAAGTTCCACCAGAAATCAGAGGGCGTGTTATTGATGTACGTTTATTAAATAAAACTGATTTTTCTTCTGGAGTTATTAAAAAAATTCAAATATTTATAGCTCAAAGTAAAAAACTACAAGTTGGTGATAAAATGTCTGGTCGTCATGGAAATAAAGGAATTGTTTCAACAATTTTACCAAGATCCGATATGCCGTATTTACCAAATGGAACACCAATTGATATGGTTTTAAATCCCCTTGGTATTCCTTCAAGAATGAATGTTGGTCAAGTATATGAATGTTTATTAGGATTTGCGGCCTCAATTCTTAATCAAAATTATAAACTCTTAGGTTTTGATGAACGTTATGGATTCCATACTTCAAAAAATTTTGTTTACCAAAAACTGTTGGAAAGTCAAAAAAAAACACATGAAAATTGGCTTTTTAATCCCAAAAATCCTGGTAAAATTCAATTATTTGATGGCCGAACTGGAAAACCATTTGATCAACTAATTTTGGTTGGAAAAGCTCATATTTTAAAATTAGATCATTTAGTAGACCATAAAATTCATGCTCGTTCAACAGGACCTTATTCATTAGTAACGCAACAACCACTTGGTGGTCGTTCAAAACATGGAGGACAAAGGTTTGGAGAAATGGAGGTCTGGGCTTTAGAAGGTTATGGAGCAGCTTACACTCTTCAAGAATTATTAACAGTGAAATCAGATGATATTGAAGGAAGGAATAAAACATTTAATGCGATTGTAAAAGGATATTCAATTCCTAAACCTGGAACTCCTGAAGCTTTCAAAGTTTTAATTCGTGAACTTCATTCCCTTTGTCTTGATATAAACATTTTTAAATAATTTTTTTTTATTAATAAATTAAATAATAATAGAAATTTTAAGTTTTATGTCACAATCAGAATTTGATTCAATAAAAATTCAATTGGCGTCACCTCAACAAATACGGAAATGGGCTTATCGAGTTTTACCAACTGGTGAACGAGTTGGGGAAGTAACACAACCAGAAACACTAAATTATAGAACACATCAACCTGAAATTTCCGGTTTATTTTGTGAACGAATTTTTGGACCTATTCGGGATTGGGAATGCCGTTGTGGAAAATATAAATTAAATTCTCAAACATCAAAAAAAACATATTTTGTTTGTGAATCATGTGGTGTTGAAGTGACTAAATCAAAAATTCGCCGATATCGAATTGGATGTATTGAATTAGCTGCGCCAATTGTTCATATTTGGTATTTTAAAAGTCGACCAAGTTATATTTCTTATTTATTAGGAATAAAATTAGAATATATCGAAAATACGGTTTATTTTGTTCATTTAGTTTCTCCATCATTTTTTAGCTTTAAATTTATTGATAAAAAATTAATAAATTCATGTTCATCTGCATTTTTAACTTTAACTAATATTTTTTATGATTTAGAAACGTATTTTGATTATCCACATCAAGATCAAATTGGTCCTAATGCAATATATAACTTATTAAAGTTATTAGATATTAATCGATTATTTTCCAATTTATTAAATCAATTTAAAAAAATTGAACCAACGTATTTTTTATATAAAAATGATTATAAAAAATTATGTTTTCAAATTCCTATTATTAGTTTCAATATAACTCAAAAAGCAATAAGGGATCAAAAATATAAAAATCTAAAAAAAAATTTAAAATATCAAAAAAGTTTATTAATTGAAAAAAAGCAAGAACTAAAATATATTATTCGAAATATTTTAAAATCAAAAAATAGACTTTTAAAACGATTACGTGTTATTAAAAATTTTTTAAAAACAAGTGCTAAACCACAATGGATGATTTTATCTGTTTTACCTATTCTTCCTCCTGGCTTAAGAGCAATGGTTCAATTTCATGCTGGTCATTTAGCCACTTCTGACTTAAATGATCTATATAAAAAAGTTATTAATAGAAATAATCGTTTAAAAAAATTTAAACATTTTCTTGCTCCAGAAATAATTCTGCAAAATGAAACACGTTTATTACAAGAATCAGTCGATAGCTTAATTGATAGTAATAAAGCTTCAAAATTAGTTCTTTCATCTATTACACGGCCATTAAAATCGCTTTCAGAAATTTTAGAAGGAAAACAAGGACGATTTCGACAAAATTTATTAGGAAAAAGAGTTGATTATTCTGGAAGATCAGTTATTGTTGTCGATCCTCATTTAAAACTTCATCAATGTGGATTACCAAAACAGATGGCAATTGAATTATTTCAACCTTTTTTACTTCAATACCTTCTCCAAAAAGGTTTTGCACATACTATTAAGGGAGCAAAAAAAAAAATTCAAAATCAAGAATCGATTGTTTTTAAAATTTTAAAACAAATTTTAAAAAAACACTTAATTTTATTAAATCGTGCTCCAACTCTTCATCGTTTAAGTATTCAAGCTTTTGAACCTATATTAATACAATCTCGTGCCATTAAGCTTCATCCATTAGTTTGTTCTCCTTTTAATGCGGATTTTGATGGAGATCAAATGGCAGTTCATGTTCCTTTGTCACGTGAGGCTCAAGCTGAAGCACGATTACTCATGTTAGCAACTAATAATCTGCTTTCACCTGCAAGTGGGCAACCTATTAGTATACCAAGCCAAGATATGGTTTTAGGGTGGTATTATTTAACAACTCTTAATTTTTCGGCACAATTTTTTTATCCAAATTATTTTAGTAATTTAAAGCATGTGTTAAATTTTTTTTCACAAAATCAAGATAAAATATCAATTCATACTATTATTTGGGTGCGTATTATTACTAATTTTCATAGTTCAAGTAAATATGAATTACCTTTAGCAGTTCATTTAAATTTAACAGGCCGATTACAAATGTTTTATAATGATAATTTTATTTATTTTCCGTCTAACTATAAATTTTTAAGGACTACTGTTGGACGCATTTTATTTAATCAATTTTTCCAAGATATTTTTATATAATTCTATTGTTTTATGCAACGAAAAAAAATTACAAATTTTTTATTAAAAGCGCGAGTAAAAAAACCATATATAATTTTATATGCCTTAAATCAAAAATTTGGAACTCAAGAAATTTTTTATAACCGAACAATTGATAAAACGGAATTAAAAAAATTAATTATTTGGGTTTTTGAGATTTGTGGTCATTTTCAAACCATTAAATTATTAGAAAAATTAAAATTTTTAGGATTTGCATATGCAACTTTAGCTGGTTTATCTTTAGGAATTGATGATTTGTCGATACCACCAAAAAAACAATTATTAATTGCCCAAATTGAATATGTTTTAGAAAATGTTCAAAAACAATTAAATACGGGTCAAATTACATCTGTTGAATATTTTCAAAAAGTAATTGATGGATGGAATGAGACAAATGAAACATTAAAAATTGCCCTAATTAATAATTTTCTTGTCAAAAATCCTTTAAATCCACTTTATATGATGGCTTTTTCAGGGGCAAGAGGAAATATTTCGCAAGTTCGTCAATTAGTTGGTATACGGGGATTAATGGCAAACCCACAAGGACAAATTTTAGATTTACCAATTAAAAGTAATTTTAAAGAAGGATTAACTGTCACAGAATATATTATTTCATGTTATGGTGCACGAAAAGGATTAGTGGATACTGCTTTACGCACGGCAGATTCAGGATATTTAACACGAAGATTAGTAGATGTAGCACAAGGTATTTTATTGCGTGAAAATGATTGTCAAACAAAGAAAAGTATATGTTTAAAGTCTTTAAGAAATTCTCAAAAAATTTATTTTAGTTTATCGAATCGATTAATTGGTCGAGTTTTAGGGGAAACTATTTATTCAAAAAATAAAAATTACTTTATTGCAATTCGAAATCAAGAAATTTATCCAAATTTAAATTATATATTTAAAAAATATAATTTACAAAGTATTTTTATTCGTTCCCCTTTAAGTTGTCAATCACCATATTTTCTTTGTCAGTTATGCTATGGATGGAGTTTAGCGCGTGGTTTATTAGTAAATTTAGGAGAAGCGGTAGGTGTTCTTGCAGCGCAATCAATTGGTGAACCCGGAACCCAATTAACAATGCGTACATTTCATACTGGTGGTGTGTTTACTGCTAATAAAGTTCAAAAAATTTTCGCTTTTAAAACTGGTTGGATTCGATTTAATCAAACAATAAAAGGATTTTTATTTCGAACTCGACATGGCGCATCAGCATTTTTTGTTTCACAAAAAGGTTATTTAACTATTTATGAGAATTTAGAATTATTTCATTCTTATCCAATTTTCGAAAAATCTATTTTATTTGTTACTGAGAATAATTTTGTCATAAAAAATCAAATTATTGGAGAGATTTTAAATTCTTCAGCAAATATTACTGAGAAGGCAACAAAACGGGTTTTTAGTCCACAAGCGGGTGAACCTTATTCATTTAATCATTCTAATTTAAAATTTAAAATTAACTTATTATGGGTCTTAAATGGTCAAGTATTAGAAATATCAAATAAATTTAAATTTTTATATAAAAAATCAGATTATTTAAATGCAAATTGTTTATTCGCTGAAAAAGCTCTAAGCTTTCCTTTTAATACAAGTTTAAAAAAAATTAATCAATTTGGTCCAACAATCTATCAAATAAAAACTTTTCAAACTCAAATTTCACAATGTGAAAAAATTACTAAAGAAGGATTAATTTTTTTTAAAAAAGAATCAAATCCGTATAAATTAATATGTAAATTTAATTCATTTTTAAAACCTAATCAATTTTTAGCAAATTCATTAAATAATCTTGAATTACAACCACCAGGTTTTTTTAAAAATTTTAATTTACAGTTACGTAAAATTGATTTATTTTATTATGAAATTTTAAAGGGTGATACTTTTTTTTGGTTTTCAGAATTTATTTATGGAAAGAATGAAATTAGTCAAAATTTACTTGTAAAAGATAATGATTTTATTCAAAGTCAACATCCTTTAACAAAAAAAATAATTTCACCTGTTGATGGACTAATTGAATTTATAAAACGTGGGAAAAAAATTGAATATATTTTATTAAAACCAGGTGCTTTAAAAATATTTCATAATCGATTTTTACAATTAGGAAAAAATGAACATACATTTGTTTTTACAACAAATAAAAATAAAAATAAAATTTACTTAATTTATAAAAGATATTTTTTTAAAAATAAAAACAAAAATCAATTTTTTATTCAGGAAGGTAATTTACATAAAATCGATCATATATTTGGCAACATCTTTACAATGAATTATGCAATTCAATTGCAAAAAAATATTTTTTTAAAAATTAAACCAAATAATCGAATATTTAGTTCTAAAAAAATAAAACCTTTTTTAATTAAATTAAAATTAAAAATTAAACAAGAAAAATTTTTAACTCTTCCAATTACTTTAAAACCTAAATTCATTGATAAATGGATATTTTTTATTGAAGGATCGAAGAACTTTAAATTAATTAATGATTTTTGTTTTTATAAACGTCAAGATTTGATATTAAGTAAGAATTTAATTTCAAATAATTTTTATAATTTTTATTTACAAAAAAAAATTAAGGAACTAAATATAAGAAATATTGAACAAATTTATTTTAAAAAAAATTTTTTACGCGTTTTACTTTTAAAAAAATTTGATAAAAATTTTGGAAAATTAATGCCTGATCATTTTACTCGTTTTCCAAAACCAAACGGATTTAATTTTCTACCAAAACTTTATACGGAAAAAAATGAGAAGTTAGTACGAACTTTTATTCGTCAAAATTCAAAAATAGCTCTTAAAAACAATTTTGCAAAAATAGGATATGATGCATTAAAAAATGGAGAAATTCATCGTATAATTTCCCATTCTCGAACTATTAATCGAATTTTAATTTTAACAAAAAATGATTTTACTTATTTACAAAATTTTAAAATTCAAATTTGTTGGAAATCAAAGTTAGGAAATTTTATTTTTCAAGGTCAAAAAATTATATCATTAAAAAATCGAATTATTTTTCCTCATTCAGGTCAAATTACACGAATTAGTTTTTCACAAATTCATATTCGAAAAGCAACACCATTTCTAAACCAAACTCTTCAAAATTTTCAAAAATCCCGTTTAGTTTTAAAAGATGAGCCTTTATTAAGATTAATATATGATCGTGAAAAAACTGGTGATATTATTCAAGGATTACCAAAAATTGAAGAATTTTTAGAAGCGAGAAAAACAAAAGGTTTAACACCGATTTTTAATAATGTTCATAAACAATTAACGTTATTTTTTAAATTATACTTAACTGTTTATTCACTTGATAAAGCAATTGAAAAAAGTTTTGAAAGTTTACAAAAAATGATTGTTAATCAAATTCAATTCGTTTATTGTTCACAAGGCGTAACAATTTCTGATAAACATATAGAAATAATTGTACGTCAAATGACGGCAAAAGTTTTAATTAAAAAAGGTCATGAAACAGGTTTTTTACCTGGCGAATTAATTGATTTTCAAAAAATTCAAAAATTTACTAATAAATGGAATAAACAAGCTATTTATAGACCTTTAATCATGGGCGTTACAAAAACTTCATTGAATACTGAAAGTTTTATTTCAGCAGCAAGTTTTCAAGAAACAACGCGTATTTTGACTCAAGCGGCAATCAAAGGTTCTACTGATTGGTTACAAGGCTTAAAAGAAAATGTGATTTTAGGTCGATTAATACCAGCTGGAATTACGCAAGAAAAATTACTTTATGAATTAATTAATAATAATTCTACAAAGAAAATTTCCAAAAAATTTTTGTTAAAATAAAAACTTTAATTTTAACAATTGTCTTTATTTTTGATATAAAAAAAATTATGATTAATAAAAAATTAATTAAAAATAAATCACTTTTTAATCAATGTATGAATTAGAAAAAAAAGATCTTATAATTCCACTTAATTTTTTAGAATCCATTTATTTAAAACAATTAATGACAGCCGGAATTCATTATGGGCATCAAGTTCAAGCCTGGAACCCAAAAATGAGTGAATTTATTTATACTCAAAAAAATGGTATTCATATTTTGGATTTATTAAAGACTCTTTCTTGTTTACAAAATGCTTGTCAATATTTATTCAAGCTTAGTCAAGAAAAAAAAAATTTTTTATTTATCGGTACAAAATATCAAGCTTCTAAATTAATTGAAACACAAGCACAAATTTGTGGTGCACATTTTGTAAATAGTCGTTGGCTTGGTGGAATGTTAACAAATTGGTCAACAATAAAAACACGAATAGAAACATTAAATAAACTTGAAAATAAATATCAACAAAATAAATTTGCGGATTTATCAAAAAAAGAAGCTTCGTTTTTAATACGTCAATTAATTACTCTTCGAAAAAATTTAGGTGGCGTGAAATCAATGACACAACTACCAGATTGTGTAATTTGTATTGATCCTAATCGTGAGGCGATCGCAATATCAGAATGTAAAAAATTAAAAATACCAGTTGTGGGTTTAATTGATACCAATTGCAATCCTGAATTAATTGATTTCCCAATTCCAGCAAATGATGATGCAGTTCGCTCAATTAATTATATTTTAACAAAATTAACAGATTCAATCTTAGCAGCACGTGCATATTCAATGTTTCAAAAAATATAGTTTTAATATTCTTAAAATTTCCAAGATTAATAAAAAAAAATATAATAAAAATAGATAAAAGTTTATACAATAAAAATATAACTTATATTTTTATTTTAGGGATTTATAGTTTTAATAACTAAAATAGCAAATTTCAAAATATAACATAAAAAATGATTTTAGAAAAAGTTTCTCAGTTAGCAGTTATTGAAGTTGGTGAACATTTTTATTGGAAATTTGGTAATTTTCAATTTCATGGTCAAGTTTTATTAGTTTCTTGGTTCGTGATTAGCTTAATTGTTTTATTAATGTTTTTAGGAACACGAAATTTACAACCAATTCCAGAAACAACCAGCCAAAATTTAGTTGAATATATTTTAGATTACATTCGAGATTTAGCAAAATCACAAATTGGAGAAGAAAATTATAAGAATTGGATTCCTTTTGTTGGTACATTAATGTTATTTATATTTGGATGTAATTGGTCAGGAGCGTTAGTCCCATGGCGAATTATTGAATTACCAAGTAGTGAATTAGCCGCACCAACTAATGATATCAATACAACAGTAGCATTAGCATTATTAACATCAATTGCATATTTTTATGCAGGGTTAAGAAAAAAGGGTTTAAGTTATTTTAAAAAATATGTAGAACCAACGCCTATTCTACTCCCAATAAATATCCTTGAAGATTTTACAAAACCTTTATCATTAAGTTTTCGACTTTTTGGAAATATATTAGCAGATGAATTAATTGTTAGTGTTTTATTAATTTTATTACCATTAATTGTCCCGGTTCCAATGATGCTTTTAGGATTATTTACGAGTGCAATTCAAGCATTAGTTTTTGCAACATTAGCATCTGCATATATTGGTGAATCAATTGAAGGCCATTAATTTCTTTTTTATAAAAACTGTTTAATATATTGTCAGTTTGCTTTTTTTGCTGTTACTCTTTCTATAATTTATTAATTTTTTTTTGGAGGAATCCTTATGAGTCAAATTGTATCTGCTGCTTCAGTTGTTGCGGCTGCGATTGCTATTGGTTTTAGTGCTGTAGGTTCTGGTGTTGGATTAGGAATTGCTGCGGGTCAAGCAGTTGAAGGAATTGCACGTCAACCTGAAGTTGAAGGTAAAATTCGTGGAACAATGATTTTAAGTTTTGCATTTATGGAATCACTTACTATTTATGGATTAGTTGTTGCCTTAGCTCTTTTATTTGCAAATCCATATATTTCATAAATTTTTATTTTACTAAATTGTGTCAATCAATTGATTGACACAATTTATATTTAATTTCTAAATTAATATTTTTATTTTTTATGAATCAAAATAATAATGTTTATGAATTATTAAATAATTCTTTAGGTCAGACTTTTAGTTTAAATACAAATATTATTGAAACAAATTTAATTAATTTAGTTATTGTTCTTGGTGTTGTTATTTATTTTGGAAGTCAATTTTTAGATTCATTATTAAGTGCGCGTAAGAATTCAATTTTGCAAAGTTTAGAAGAAATTGAAACTCGGTTTAAACAAACTAATGAACTCTTTGAAAAAGTTTGTCAAGATCGTGATCGAACTAAACAAAAAGCAAAAGAGATTAATGAGCAAGCTTTAAATACAATTGAACAAGTTAAAACTCAATTAAATCAACAATATAATCGTGATATTTTGAAGCTTGAACAAACAAAACAATTAACGATTGAATTTGAAAAAGAAAAAGTTTTAACTCAAATTCGTCAACAAATCAGTCAATTAGCTTTTAAAAAAGCTAATCAAAAGCTTCAAACCCAATTAATTAATCCTGAGAGTCAACGGAAATTGATTGATAAAAAAATTCGCATGTTAAATACACTTCGTTAAGTGTAGTTAAATGAAAATTTTGATCTATTATAAAAAAATATGTTAAATATTCGCCCTGATGAAATTAGTAGCATAATAAAACAACAAATTGAAAGCTACACACAAGAAAAAGCCCTTACAAATGTAGGAACTGTTCTTCAAGTTGGTGATGGAATTGCTCGTATTTATGGTTTAAATAAAGTAATGTCGGGAGAATTACTAAATTTTGAAGATGGGACAATTGGGATTGCTCTGAATTTAGAGTCTAATAATGTTGGAGCAGTTTTAATGGGAGATGGATTAGCAATTCAAGAAGGGAGTAAAGTAACTTCAACAGGAAAAATTGCTCAAATTCCTGTTGGTGAGAATTTTTTAGGTCGAGTTGTTGATGCATTAGCACGTCCAATTGATGGGAAAGGAGAAATTAAAACAAACGAAACACGTTTAATTGAATCTCCTGCACCGGGGATTATTGCCCGACGTTCTGTTTATGAACCAGTTCAGACTGGATTAATTGCAATCGATGCAATGATTCCAATTGGACGTGGTCAACGTGAACTTATTATTGGTGATCGTCAAACAGGAAAAACTGCAGTTGCAATTGATACCATTTTAAATCAAAAAGGTAAAGATGTAATTTGTGTTTATGTTGCTATTGGACAAAAAGCTTCTTCTGTTGCCCAGATTCTTACATCTTTAGAAGAACGAGGAGCAATGGATTATACAATTATTGTTTCTGAAACCGCAGATTCACCTGCTCCTCTTCAATATTTAGCTCCATATACAGGTGCCACACTTGCAGAGTTTTTTATGTATACAAATCGTCATACTTTAGTTATTTATGATGATTTATCAAAACAAGCAGCTGCTTATCGTCAAATGTCTCTTTTATTAAGACGACCACCAGGTCGCGAAGCTTATCCAGGAGATGTTTTTTACTTACATTCACGTTTATTAGAGCGTGCTGCAAAATTAAGTAATAATTTAGGAGAAGGAAGTATGACAGCACTTCCAATTGTTGAGACACAAGCGGGTGATGTTTCAGCTTATATTCCTACAAATGTAATCTCAATTACAGACGGACAAATTTTTTTAACAAGTGATTTATTTAATGCTGGTATTCGTCCGGCCATTAATGTTGGAATTTCCGTTTCACGTGTTGGTTCTGCTGCTCAAGTGAAAGCAATAAAACAAGTTGCTGGAAAATTAAAATTAGAATTAGCACAATTTGCAGAATTAGAAGCTTTTGCACAATTTGCATCTGATTTAGATAAAGCAACACAAAATCAATTAGCTCGTGGACAACGATTACGTGAATTATTAAAGCAACCACAAGCTGCACCACTTTCAGTTGCTGAACAAGTTGCCTCAATTTATGCAGGAATTAATGGATATCTTGATTCAATTAAAATTGAAGATGTTCGTTCATTTTTAGCTGGTTTACGTGATTATATAAAAACTAATAAAATACAATTTATTGAAGCAATTGAAACTGAGAAAAAATTATCTGATGATACTGAAGATTTGTTAAAAGAAGCAATTATAGAATATACACAAAGTTTTGTTGCTTAAATCTAAAAACTATATCTCTAAATTTAGAGATATAGTTTTTAGATTTAAAGAATTCTAATTTTTAGATTTCAAACAAATATATAGACAAAATTTATAAGAAAAAAATTTAATCGAGATATTTTTTTTTAAAATAAATAAGTATTTCTTAATATTATAAAAAGATTGATTGAAAATTAGACGAAATTTTTCTAATTCGACAAAATTTTTATGTGGGATTTTAATCCATTGACTTATTTGATAAATTATTTTTCGTTGATAAATAATAGGTAGTTTTAAAAAAATTGAATAATTTAAATAAATAAAATTATTTTTAATAAATAAAAAAGAACTTATAGTTAAAAAGTTTAAGTGAGAAAAATATTTCGTTTCTAATTTAATAAAATTAATAATTTGAGTAATTTTTGTATCTAATTTTGGATTAAAAAATATTTTTAAGTAAGGAATTAATTGATTTCGAATTCGATTTCTAAAATAAGTTAAATTTCTATTTGTTTGATCAAAGTAAATAGGAAAATTTGTTCCTCTTATAAATAAGAGAATCTCTACTCGTGAAAAATTTAAAAGTGGACGAATTAAATTCGTTTCATTTGTTAATTTTATTTTTTGAAAAATTGATTGAAGTCCTAGTATTGAACTTCCTCGTAATAAATGTAAAAGAAAACTTTCTATTTTATCATTTTTTGTATGTCCAGTTATTATTGACGAATAGCCATAAAATTGTGCCAGTTTTAATAATTTTTTATATCGCCAATTTCGAGCGTCAAATTCAGAATTAAAATATTGCGTTGAAATTATTTCATAAAATTCAAAATTTAATTTTAAACTTAGTTTTGAAATAAAACGACCAGTCGAAATTGAATTTATTTGAAATAAATGATCACAATATACAATCCCAATTCGCCAATGCCAAGAATTTTTTAAAATTTTCAATAAATAAACTAAACTTAGTGAATCTTGACCTCCTGAAGTGCATATTAATAAAGATTGATAAGGAATTAATGAGTTATTACTCAATAATTCATTTGTAAATTTTTTTATTAAGCACATAACATATTCTTTTATTTACTTTACTATTGTTAATAGTGTTAATATTTTAGTACTATTAAAATATATATATATAAATGCTGGGATAGCTCAGTTGGTAGAGCAGAGGACTGAAAATCCTCGTGTCACCAGTTCAAATCTGGTTCCTGGCAAAAAAATTAACAAAAAAATTGGACTAAAAATAAACTTATTAAAAAAAAAATTAAATTAAACCAATAAAAATTTGTAATAAATTTGATACAAGTAGGCATATCACCAAAAATTCGTTTATTTATAAATAAATAAAATTCAAACGAATCTTCAAAAATTAAAAATCGTAATAAAATAATAAAAAATAAACCACTTAAACTATTAAAAATTTGAATTAAAAAACAAATTTGATTCATAAAATTACTAATTATAATTTTGATTACAAATTAATTCTTTGCATTATATAAATTCGTAAAAAGAATTCGGCCAGTTTTAGTTTGAAAAATTTTTTTAATTTTAACACGAATTGAATAACCGATAAAATTGATTCCATTTTTTACAACAACTAAACTTCCATCTTCAAGATAACCAATAGCTTGATGATATTTTTTCCCTTTTTTTGTTAATTGAATTTTAATAATCTCATCAACTTCATACCCGAAATTATTTAGATGAAAAAAGTTTTTTATTAACGATTTTTTTAATTTTAAATTTGTTTTATTAAACCAAAATTCTTGTTTAGCTTTTAAAATTAAATTTTTAAAATTTTTTTTTGAAAGAATTAACCATTTAAGTAAAGTTGATTGAATTAAGATTTTTAATGGTTTTTGTTTTTTTAAAAAGTTTAAAATTGAAAAATAATAAATAATAATTAATGGATCTTTATTACATAAAAACTTAATCCATAATTTATAAATTTGATTATCAAATAAAATTAAACTGTGTTCAAAAAAAATTGAATTATATAAATTTAATTTATGAAAATAAAAAATTGTTTTTAATGATGTAAAAAATGATAGGTTTGAAAGTTTTTTATTAATAACTAAAGAGTCCAATAAAATTGAAAGTTTATTAGTCAATTTAATTAAATTAAAAAAATAAAACATAAAAACTAAACAAAAAAATATATGAAAACTATTAATTTTGAAAAATTGAATAATGAATGAATTAAGTTCAAATGAAAAAAATGACCATGAAAAAATACTTGAAAATAAAAGACCAAAATTTATTCCTAATAAATAAATAATTAAATATTGTAAATTTTGATTAAATAATTTATTTTTAATTACTTTATAAATGCTTTCATAACTTAATACAAATGGAATACTAACAAAAAATCCTAGTATTAAGAATAAAAATTCTATTTCAATTGATTGCGATGATAGAAATAAATCAGAAAAATATATTTTTAATAAATATATTATTAAATTACTAGTGGTCAATCCCAATAATAATAAATTTATTAATTGATAAGTCATTACTTTTCACTCTTATTAAATTTATATTTCACGTCCTGTAGGACTTGAACCCACGACATTAGGTTTTGGAAACCTACGTTCTACCAACTGAACTAAGGACGTAAAATCTTAATTATGTTGTTACTAACATAATAATATTAAATTATATAAAAAAAAATTTATTATTTATTGTATAATCAAAAATAAAATTTTTATAATAATTATTTTATGAAAGATTTTCAAGGTTACCTTTCCACAGTACCAGTTTATGGATTCTTATGGTGTGGCTTTTTAGCAGGGCTTCTTATTGAAATTAATCGTTTTTTCCCGGATGGTTTAATTGTTGCATTCTTTTAAAATAAATTAAAATAAACTAAAAAAAAATTCGATTTTATGAATTTTTTGAATTTACCACAAAATCAAGTAGAAAGTAAAACTTATTTTTCTGTTCAAAAAAAATTTGATTATAAGAATATTTCACTTCTTCAAAATTATATTACTGAACAAGGAAAAATTTTACCTCGAAGAATGAATAATTTAACATCAAAACAACAACGAGATTTAACACATGCTATTAAACAAGCTCGAATTTTAGCTTTATTACCATTTTTAAATCAAGAAAATTAATTAAATAAAATCTATTAATAATTTATTAATAGATTTTATTTAATTAAATCAATTAATTTAGTAAACGCTTTTTTATCAAAAATTAATAATTGGGATAACATTTTTCGATTTAAGAGAATATTTGATTGTTTTAATTTAAAAATAAAACAACTATAATTAAATCCATAATGACGTATCCCAGCGTTTAATCGATTAATCCATATTTTTCGAAAATTACGTTTTTTAGTGCGCCGATCTTGATAAGCATAAAATAGCGATTTCATTCCTTGTTGATTCGCTGTTCTAAAAATAACAGAATGTGATCCTTGAAATCCTTTTGTTAATTTAAAAATTTTTATTTTGCGTTTTTTTGCAATATTTCCACGTTTAACTCGAGACATTTTAGATAATTACGATTATTTATTCTATTATATTAATAATATATATTCTTAATAATTTTTAAATTAAATTTAAAATTATTTGGCTTAGTAGCTCAGTGGTAGAGCAGGAGATTCATAAGCTCTTGGTCGCAGGTTCAATTCCTGCCTAAGCTAATTAATACTTATGAAAATAAAAAAAAAGTATTTTATATTATTAATAAAATATAGAATTCGAGATTGACGGGACTCGAACCCGCAACTTCCGCCGTGACAGGGCGGTGCTCTAACCAATTGAACTACAATCCCAAATACTTATTATTATATTAATAATATATATTTGATATATTTCTCAAGTCAATATATTACTATTGGATTAATAATTAATTATTTTGTAATTAGATATAGGTTTAATGTTTATATGTATTATGGTATATAATATGATAAAAATATATGTGAAAAAAATTGGCAACAATTTGGAGGAGACGTGATTATTTCTTTAATTGAAAATCATTTAATTTTTTTAAATAGCCTTCCAGAGGCTTATGCAATTTTTGATCCACTGGTAGATGTTTTACCGGTAATTCCTGTTCTTTTTCTTGCATTAGCTTTTGTTTGGCAAGCAGCCGTAAGTTTCCGTTAATCAAAGTATTCAAAATAACTAAATAAAATTATAATTTTATTTAGTTATTATAAAAATTCTAAATGGGGTGTGGCCAAGTGGTAAGGCAACTGGTTTTGATCCTGTTATGCGGAGGTTCGAGTCCTTCCACCCCAGATTTTTTTTAACAAAATACATAAGTCGTCCCTAAAGCACATTTATAGTATAAAATAATAAGAAAAAATCAAGTTCGTAGAGAAAAGTATATTCATTGATTCATAAAAAAAAATTATATTTTTATGACACTTTTATCAACAGATCAAAAGGAACAAGGTAAAATTCTTATTGAAAAAAATCCTGTTTCAACATCTTTTGAAAAATGGGCTAAACCAGGACATTTTTCAAAAAGTCTAGCAAAAGGTCCTACAACAACAACTTGGATCTGGAGTTTACATGCAAGTGCGCATGATTTTACAAGTCATACTAAAAATCTAGAAGATATTTCAAGAAAAGTATTTAGTGCTCATTTTGGTCAATTAGGAATTATTCTAATTTGGGTAAGTGGGATGTATTTTCATGGAGCCCGTTTTTCCAATTATGAAGCATGGTTAACTGATCCAGTAAATATCAAACAAAGTGCACAAGTTGTTTGGTCAATTGTTGGCCAAGAAATTTTAAATGGTGATGTAGGAGGAGGATTCCAAGGAATACAAGTTACATCAGGATTTTTCCAACTTTGGCGTGCTAGCGGAATTACAACTGAATTAGAATTATATTCTACAGCAATTGGTGGTTTAATTTTAGCTGGATTAATGTTTTTTGCTGGATGGTTTCATTATCATAAAGCAGCTCCGAAATTACAATGGTTTCAAAATGTGGAATCAATGCTTAATCATCATTTAGCAGGTCTTTTAGGATTAGGTTCATTAGCATGGGCAGGTCATCAAATTCATATTGCAATTCCAATTAATAATTTATTAGATGCAGGAGTTGATCCAAAAGAAATTCCATTACCACATGAATTTTTGTTTAATCGTGAATTAATGGCACAACTTTATCCTAGTTTCAGTAAAGGGTTAAGTCCATTTTTTACATTAAATTGGAGTGAATATTCAGATTTTCTAACATTTAAAGGGGGTATAAATCCAATTACTGGTTCATTATGGCTAACTGACATTGCACATCATCATCTTGCTATTGCAGTACTATTTTTAGTAGCTGGGCATATGTATCGAACAATATTTGGTATTGGACATAGTATGAAAGAAATTCTAGAAGCACATAAAGGTCCATTTACAGGTGAAGGTCATAAAGGACTTTATGAAATTCTAACAACTTCATGGCATGCTCAATTAGCTATTAATTTAGCATTATTTGGTTCATTATCTATCATTGTTGCACATCATATGTATAGTATGCCACCTTATCCATATATCGCAATTGATTATGGAACACAATTGTCAATTTTTACACATCATACATGGATTGGTGGATTTTGTATTGTTGGAGCAGCAGCTCATGGTGCTATTTTTATGGTAAGAGATTATGATCCATCAAGTAACTATAATAATGTTTTAGATCGTATTATTCGTCATCGTGATGCAGTTATTTCACATTTAAATTGGGTTTGTATGTTTTTAGGATTTCATGCATTTGGATTATATATTCATAATGATACTTTAAGTGCATTAGGAAGACCGGAAGATATGTTTTCAGACACTGCAATCCAATTACAACCAATTTTTGCACAATGGATTCAAAGTTTACATGTTGCCGCACCCAGTTTAACTTCACCAAATAGTTTAGATCCAACAAGTTTAACGTGGGGAAGTGATATTGTAGCTATTGACGGTAAAATTGCAATTGGATCAATTCCATTAGGAACAGCTGATTTTATGGTTCATCATATTCATGCATTCACAATTCATGTAACTGTTTTAATTCTTTTAAAAGGTGTATTATTTGCACGCAGTTCACGTTTAATTCCTGATAAAGCAAATTTAGGGTTTTGCTTTCCATGTGATGGTCCAGGACGTGGTGGAACATGTCAAGTATCAGCTTGGGATCATGTTTTCTTAGGTTTATTCTGGATGTATAATTGTATTTCCGTTGTTATTTTTCATTTTAGTTGGAAAATGCAATCTGATGTTTGGGGGACAGTAAGTGCAAATGGTGTTTCTCATCTTACAGGAGGTAATTTTGCATTAACCGCAAATACAATTAATGGTTGGTTACGTGATTTCTTATGGGCACAATCATCACAAGTTCTTCAAGCGTATGGATCTGCATTATCAGCATATTCATTAATGTTCCTTGCATCACATTTCGTTTGGGCTTTTAGTTTAATGTTTTTATTTAGTGGACGTGGATATTGGCAAGAACTTATTGAATCAATTGTTTGGGCTCATAATAAATTAAAAGTTGCACCAACTATTCAACCTCGTGCTTTAAGTATTACACAAGGACGAGCAGTTGGTGTTGCTCATTATTTATTAGGAGGAATTTGTACTACCTGGTCATTCTTTTTAGCTCGTATTTGTTCGATTGGTTAAATTTTATTTATATAAATATTTTTAATACTTTAAAGTTTAAAATTAAATCAGTGATAATTGAAAATCACTGATTTAATAAATCTAATATTTTTTTATTGAAAAATAAATTGTTTAGGAGATATTTTTTATGGTAACAAAGTTTCCAAAATTTAGTAATGCTCTTAGTCAAGATCCAACAACACGTCGTTTATGGTATGGATTAGCGACTGCTCATGATTTTGAAAGTCATGATGGAATGACAGAAGAGCGTCTTTATCAAAAAATTTTTGCATCACATTTTGGACAATTAGCTATTATTTTCTTATGGACATCCGGAAATTTATTTCATGTTGCTTGGCAAGGAAATTTTGAACAATGGGTTCAAGATCCATTACATGTTCGTCCAATTGCCCATGCTATTTGGGATCCGCATTTTGGACAACCTGCAGTAGATGCTTATACGCGTGGTGGAGCTTTAAGTGCTGTAAACATTTGTTATTCTGGTGTTTATCAATGGTGGTATACAATCGGAATGCGAACAGTAAATGACCTGTATATTGGTTCTTTATTTTTACTAATTGTCGCTTCAATTTTACTTTTTGCCGGGTGGTTACATTTACAACCGAAATTTCAACCTGCTGTTTCATGGTTTAAAAATGCAGAATCGCGTTTAAACCATCATTTAGCCGGATTATTTGGTGTAAGCTCATTAGCATGGACAGGTCATTTAGTTCATGTTGCAATTCCTGAATCACGTGGTATTCATGTCCGTTGGAATAATCTTTTAACTACTTTACCTCATCCAGCTGGATTAAAACCATTTTTTACAGGAAACTGGGCTGTATATGCACAAAATCCAGATAGTGTCAATCATGTTTTTTCCACATCTGATGGTTCGGGAACAGCCATTTTAACTTTTTTAGGTGGGTTTCATCCACAAACACAAAGTTTATGGCTAACTGACATTGCACATCATCATCTTGCTATTGCAGTACTATTTTTAGTAGCTGGGCATATGTATCGAACAATATTTGGTATTGGACATAGTATGAAAGAAATTCTAGAAGCGCATGTTCCACCAAGCGGAGCTCTTGGTGCAGGTCATAAAGGATTATATGATACACTTAATAATTCTTTACATATGCAATTAGGATTAGCTTTAGCATCTGTTGGAACAATTTGTTCATTAGTTGCACAACATATGTATTCATTACCCGCGTATGCTTTTTTAGCACAAGATTTTACAACTCAAGCAGCTCTTTATACACATCATCAATATATTGCTGGATTTATGATGACAGGAGCGTTTGCTCATGGTGCAATCTTTTTTATTCGTGATTATGATCCAGAACAGAATAAAGGAAATGTTTTAGCAAGAATTTTAGATCATAAAGAAGCTATTATTTCCCATTTAAGTTGGGTATCATTATTTTTAGGATTTCATACATTAGGTCTTTATTGTCATAATGATGGTATGCAAGCATTTGGAACGCCTGAAAAACAAATTTTAATTGAACCAGTTTTTGCACAATGGATTCAAGCAGCTCATGGGAAATCGATTTATGGATTTGATATATTTTTATCATCATCAACCAGTTATACCTCAGTTGCAAGTCAAACAATTTGGTTACCTGGATGGTTAGATGCAATTAATAGTAATCAAAATTCATTATTTCTTCCAATTGGGCCGGGTGATTTCTTGGTTCATCATGCTATTGCATTAGGTTTACATACAACAACTTTAATTTTAGTTAAAGGGGCATTAGATGCTCGTGGATCTAAATTAATGCCTGATAAAAAAGATTTTGGGTATAGTTTTCCATGTGATGGTCCAGGACGTGGTGGAACATGTGATATTTCAGCTTGGGATGCCTTTTATTTATCAGTATTTTGGATGTTAAATACAATTGCTTGGACAACATTCTATTGGCATTGGAAACATTTAACACTTTGGCAAGGAAATGTATCTCAATTTAATGAGTCCTCGACTTATTTATTAGGTTGGTTCCGTGATTATTTATGGGGAAATTCATCACAATTAATTAATGGTTATAATGCTTTTGGGATGAATAGTTTATCGGTATGGGCTTGGACATTTTTATTTGCTCATTTTGTTTGGGCATTCGGATTTATGTTTTTAATTTCATGGCGAGGTTATTGGCAAGAACTTATTGAAACATTAGTTTGGGCACATCAACGAACTCCATTAGCAAATTTAATTCAATGGAAAGATAAACCAGTTGCCTTATCAATTGTTCAAGCACGATTAGTGGGATTAGCTCATTTTGGGACGGGGTATATTTTTACATATGCATCTTTCTTATTAGCTTCCACTTCTGGAAAATTTGGTTAATTTTTAATTTCTAACTAATTAATATTAGTGTTGACTTTTTTTTTCACTATTATTTAAACTAAATATAATTAGTTATTTCTATTAAAATATTTTAATAGAAATAACTAATTATATTTAGTTTACAAAAAATTAATTAAAAATTAAAATTAATGGCGAAAAAAAGTTTAATTACAAGAGAAAAGAAACGTCAATTATTATCACTCAAATATTTTGAACAACGAAAAAATTTAAATAATAAATTTAAAAATTCAACATCAATTTCTGAGAAATTAAAAATTCATGCTGTAATTCAAAAATTACCACGTAATAGCAATTTTACTCGATTACATAATCGCTGTAATATAACAGGTCGACCAAAAGGTTATTATAAATATTTTGGATTTTCACGACATATAATTCGTGAATTAGCACATAAAGGAATGTTACCAGGTGTCAAAAAATCTAGTTGGTAAAGTTTATAGGTCTTAAAAAACGCGGAGTAGAGCAGTTTGGTAGCTCGTCGGGCTCATAACCCGAAAGTCAGTGGTTCAAATCCACTCTCCGCTAAATATGAATAAAAAATATTTTTTTTAATCAATTTAAATATGGTAAAATTACGTTTAAAACGTTTAGGGCGTAAGAAAAATCCTAGTTATCGAATTGTTGCTATTAATAATCGATATCACCGGGAAGGACTTATATTGGATCAAATTGGATTTTATAGCCCATTGTTTAATAAAACTAGGTTAAATGTTCCTTTAATTTTAAAATATCTAAAAAATGGAGCACAACCAACTAAAACAGTTCATAATATTTTTATCAAAGCAAAAGTTTTTGAACAATTAAAAAAAATCTAACAAGTGGATATTTTTATCTATTTGTTGATTTTTTTTTCATTTTTTTATAGAAAAAATATTTGAGTCGCTAACTCAACGGTAGAGTAATCGGCTTTTAACCGATTAGTTCTGGGTTCAAATCCCAGGCGGCTTAATTTATATAACTTAATTTTATTAAGTTAGTAATAATACTCAAATTTATCAGTTAAAATAAAAGAGATAATTTCAGCAAAATAACTTAGTTTTAAAAATTAATGAATATTAATATAAGAGATTCATTTATTTCTTCACTTCAAAATTTTGGATTTTCATCTTTTTTATCAAAATTTTTATGGATTCCAATTCCAATTTTAATTATTATATTAATTTGTATAATTGGTGTTTTAATTATAGTTTGGTTGGAAAGAAAAATTAGTGCAGCAGTTCAACAAAGGATTGGCCCAGAATTTGCAGGGCCTTTAGGACTTCTTCAAGCAGTTGCAGATGGAATTAAATTAGTCTTTAAAGAACAAAGTCAACCATTTAATGCTGATAGAATTTTATTTTTTTTAGGACCATGTTTAGTATTAATTCCAATTTTAATTTCATATATCATTATTCCTTTTAATGAAAATTTAATTGTTTCCAATCTCTCAGTAGGTATTTTATTATGGATTGCTTTTTCTAGTATTGCCCCAATTGGATTAATAATGGCTGGATATGGGTCAAATAATAAATATTCATTTTTAGGAGGATTAAGGGCTGCAGCCCAATCAATTAGTTATGAAATTCCCTTGGCCTTTGCGGTTTTATCAATTTGCTTATTAGCAAATAGTGTGAGTTGTATTGATATTGTAAATAATCAAGCATTCCTAGGTATATTTACTTGGAATATTTGGCGACAACCAATTGGTTTTCTTATATTTTTAATTTCAATTTTAGCGGAATGTGAAAGATTACCCTTTGATTTACCTGAAGCCGAAGAGGAATTAATTGCAGGCTATCAAACTGAGTATTCTGGTATTCAATTTGGTATTTTTTATATTGGTTCATATGTAAATCTTTTTCTTTCAGCATTATTCGTTACAATCCTATATTTAGGCGGATGGAATTTTATTCCCCCCTTTTCTGAACAAAATTTTATTATATTGCAAAATTTTTTTAATCAAATACAAATTCAAATTCTTTTAGGTTGTTTTGGAATTTTTATTACACTAATTAAAACATATTGTTTTTTATTTTTCGCTATTCTTACACGTTGGACATTACCCCGAATAAGGATTGATCAATTATTAAATCTTGGTTGGAAATTTTTATTGCCAATTTCACTTGGAAATCTTCTTTTAACCGCTTCATTAAAAATATTTTTTATAACTTAAAAAAATTCGTCGAAATCAAATGTTTAATTTCTTAACATCTATTAAAACATATACGCAAGATTCGCTTAAAGCTGCTAAATATATTGGACAAGGATTTATGGTAACGTTTGATCATATAAATCGTCAACCGATTAGTTTTCAATATCCGTATGAAAAATTAATTCCATCAGAACGATTTCGAGGTCGAATTCATTTTGAATTTGATAAATGTATTGCGTGCGAAGTTTGCGTTCGTGTCTGTCCCATAAATTTACCCGTAGTTGATTGGAATTATCAAAAAGGAGTAAAAAAGAAACAACTAAAAAGTTATAGTATTGATTTTGGTATTTGTATTTTTTGTGGAAATTGTGTGGAATATTGTCCAACAAATTGTTTATCTATGACAGAAGATTATGAATTATCAGTTTATGATCGTCATGAATTAAATTATGACAATTTTGCATTAGGAAGATTCCCATTATCTCCATTTGATGAGCAATTAATAATCAGTAAAATTGATTATAATACTTTTATTTAATTTTTAAATGTCTATTATAAATATTTTATTTTGGAGTTTAAGTTTTATTACGATTTTCTCAATAATTGGATTAATTTTAATTAATAATATTATTTATTGTGGTTTTTTATTAGGATTATCTTTAATATCAATCGCTGGATTATTTCTTCTTTTAAATGCGGATTTTATTGCTATTGCTCAAATTTTAATTTATGTTGGTGCTATTAATATTTTGATTTTATTTGCAATTATGCTTGTAGATAAAAAAAAATTAATACCTCAGTCAAATATAATTGAAAATAGCTTTATTGGAATTTTTTGTCTTCTTATTTTATTTACTTTAGTAAAGATCATTCATAATAATAATTGGATTATCATTACTGAGAATCAACAAAATTCCTCAATTAATATAATTTCAAAACAAATTTTTACACATTATTTATTATCATTTGAAATTGTTTCAATCTTATTACTTTCAGGATTAATTGGAGCGATTTTAATTGCTAAAAATGAGAATCTCAATTTAAAAATTAAATAATAATTAATAAATTATATGTATCCCGAAAAATTTTTAATCCTATCTTCTATTATATTTTGTTTAGGATTGTTCGGTGCTTTAACAAGTCAAAATTTTATTAAATTTTTAATGACAATTGAATTATTATTTAATGCTGCGAATTTAAATTTTATTACGTTTTCAAATGCTCTTGATAAATCGAATTTGCAAGGTCATATTTTTGTAATATTTATTATTACAATTGCTGCTGCTGAAACTGGTATTGGATTAGCTATTATTCTAACAAGTTATCGTAATTTAAATTCAATTGAATTTAATTCATTTAATAAATTAAAAAAATAAGGTAAAATTTAATGTTTTTATTTTAAAGAAAAAACAAAAGTTAGAAAATCTTCTAACTTTTGTTTTTTTAATTAAACTTCTTGTGCAGCTTTTAAACAAATTTCCGCTCGCTTATATGCAAGTTTTGCTTCAATTTGATCTTTTAAACTTTCCGCAATTTCTAATTCATTTTTAGTTTTTTCTAAAAGTTGTTCAGCTTCTTGAAGATTAATTTCTTCTCCTTTTTTTGCATCATTAACAAGAATTGTTATTGTATTTTTTTCGACTAAAGCAAAACCTCCCATTAATGCAATTGGAGTCCATTTATTTTTTTGTTTTACTTTTAACAATCCAATTTCTAAAGCTGTAAGACTCGAAATATGATCTTTTAAAACACCCATTAATCCTGTACTTGTGGGTAAAATAAGTTCATCAGCTTCTGTTTTCCAAACAACACGATCAGGTGTAATAATACGAATTTGTAGACTCATAAATTTCCAATATTAAGATTGTAATTTTTCTGCTTTTTCAATTGTCTCTTCAATTGTCCCAACAAGATAAAATGATTGTTCTGGTAAAGTATCAAGTTCACCGTCAAGAATCATTTTAAATCCTTTAATTGTTTCACCTAAACTAACATATCGCCCGGCTAATCCCGTAAACACTTCCGCTACAAAAAATGGTTGCGATAAAAATCTTTCAATTCGACGTGCACGCGCTACTGTTAAACGATCTTCTTCAGATAATTCATCTAATCCTAAAATTGCAATAATATCTTGTAATTCTTTGTAACGCTGTAATGTTTCTTTAACACCTTGAGCAATTGAATAATGTTCTTCACCAACAATCCATGGTTGTAACATTGTTGATGTTGAATCTAATGGATCAACAGCCGGATAAATTCCTTTCGCTGCTAAATTACGAGATAGAACAGTTGTTGCATCTAAATGTGCAAATGTAGTTGCTGGTGCTGGATCAGTTAAATCATCAGCAGGAACATAAACAGCTTGAATCGAAGTAATTGATCCTTCTTTAGTCGAAGTAATACGTTCTTGTAATGAACCCATTTCAGTTGCAAGTGTAGGTTGATACCCAACCGCAGATGGCATACGTCCTAGAAGGGCAGATACTTCTGAACCAGCTTGAACAAAACGAAAAATATTATCAATAAATAATAATACATCTTGCTTATTTATATCACGAAAATATTCAGCCATTGTTAAAGCAGTTAATCCTACTCTCATGCGTGCTCCTGGTGGTTCATTCATTTGTCCATAAACAAGAGCAACTTTTGATTCTGGAATATTTTCTTCATCAATAACTTTAGACTCTTTCATTTCTTGATATAAATCATTTCCTTCACGTGTGCGTTCACCTACGCCTCCAAAAACAGAAACTCCCCCATGAGCTTTTGCAATATTATTAATTAATTCCATAATTAGGACAGTTTTTCCTACTCCTGCCCCACCGAAAAGTCCAATTTTTCCTCCACGACGATATGGAGCTAAAAGATCAACAACTTTAATTCCAGTCTCAAAAATAGATAATTTAGTATCTAATTGAATGAATTTAGGCGCTGCACGATGAATCGGTAAAGTTTTTGAAGTATCTACTGGGCCAAGTTCATCAATAGGTTCTCCTAAAACATTAAAAATTCGACCTAGAGTTGTTTCACCTACTGGAACATTTAATGGTGCACCTGTATCAAAAACATCTAAACCACGCATTAATCCATCAGTTGCACTCATTGCAATTGCACGAACTTTATTATCCCCTAATAATTGTTGAACTTCACAAGTAACTTCAATTTTTTGTCCACTTTGTGTTTCACCACGAATATTTAATGAATTATAAATACTTGGTAATTTTCCAGTTTCAAATTCAATATCCATTACTGGACCAATAATTTGTGTAATACGACCAATATTTAAATTGTTTGTTACAGTTGTCATAAAAATTTTTCTATTTTAAGAATTAATTCATCTGTTATTTTTTTATTTTTTATCTTTATTAAAATGTAAATTTTATTTATTTTCATTCAATTTTTGAAATTTACAATAATATAAAGAGGACTCAATAAGAAATAAAAATGAGTTTATTCAGCTTTCTATTTCAATAAAATAATGAAAATATTTATATTTATTGTAATTGTAACCAACTCAAATAAAATTTAACAAGTTCAATAAATAAATTTAGTTGTTTAAATTATTTAATTTATTTTATAATTAAATATTTTCAGAGTTTTAAATTTTAAAACTCTGAAAATATTTAAATGAAATTAATCTAATGGTCGAAGTGAAAGAACTAATTCTGTTTCACGATCAATTCCTTTTTCAAATCCAGCAGCAGCCGCACGAGCTCGTCCCGCATGCCATAAATGAGCAACAAAGAAAAAGAATGCTAAAACAAAATGTGATGTTGAAAGCCAACTTCGTGGATTAACAAAATTTACCGAATTAATTTCAGTTGCTACACCACCTACTGAATTTAATGATCCTAAAGGTGCATGTGTCATATATTCGGCTGAACGGCGTTCTTGCCATGGTTGAATATCATTTCTTAATTTATTTAAATCAAGTCCATTAGGACCACGTAAAGGCTCTAACCAAGGTCCACGGAAATCCCAAAAACGCATTGTCTCACCACCAAAAATAATTTCTCCAGTTGGTGCACGCATTAAATATTTACCAAGTCCAGTTGGTCCTTGTGCTGATGCAACATTAGCCCCTAATCGTTGATCACGTACTAAAAAAGTAAATGCTTGTGATTGAGAAGCTTCTGGCCCAGTTGGTCCAAAAAATTCACTTGGATAAACTGTATTATTAAACCAAGACATTGGAACAGCAATAAAAGCCATTGTTGAAACAGCAGCTAAACTATATGATAAATAAGCTTCACCTGACCAAACAAAAGCTCGACGAACCCATGCCCATGGTTTTGTGAAAATATGCCATAAGCCACCAAAGATTTCAAGTGTTCCAATCCAAATATGTCCACCAACTACATCTTCTAAGTTATCAACACTACAAATCCATCCATCACCACCAAAAGGTGAACGAAAAATATAACTAATAATAACACTAGGATCTAATGTTGGATTGGTTACTAATCGAACATCTCCACCACCTGGTGACCATGTATCATATAATCCACCAAAATACATAGCTTTCCAAACAAGAAGATAAGCTCCAAAACCTAAAACAATAAGATGAATTCCTAAAATTGTTGTCATCTTATTTTTATCTTTCCAAACATAACCAAAAAATGGAAATGATTCTTCTAAAGTTTCAGGACCAATTAATGCATGATAAACACCACCAAATCCTAAAACTGCAGATGAAATTAAATGAAGAACTCCTGTTACAAAGTAAGGATATGTGTCCACAACTTCACCACCAGGTCCAACACCCCAGCCTAAAGTTGCAATATGAGGAATTAAAATTAATCCTTGTTCATACATTGGTTTTTCCGGAACAAAATGAGCAACTTCAAAAAGTGTCATTGCTCCAGCCCAAAAAACAATTAAACCCGCATGAGCAACATGTGCTCCAAGAAGTTTTCCAGATAAATTAATTAATCGTGCATTTCCGGCCCACCAAGCAAAACCTGTTGAGTCTTGATCACGACCACCAATAACTAAATTATTATTAAAGAGCGTTTCCACGTGGTAATACCTCCTCTGGGAATACAAGTTGTTCATGAGGTTGATCTTGTGCTGCCATCCAAGCACGAATACCTTCATTTAATAAAATATTTTTTGTATAGAATGTTTCAAATTCTGGATCTTCTGCTGCACGAATTTCTTGTGAAACGAAATCATAAGCACGTAAGTTTAAAGCTAAACCAACGATACCAATTGCACTCATCCATAATCCAGTTACTGGAACAAATAACATAAAAAAATGTAACCAACGTTTATTTGAAAATGCAATTCCAAAAATTTGTGACCAAAAACGATTTGCTGTTACCATCGAATATGTTTCTTCAGCTTGAGTTGGATTAAATGCACGGAACGTATTTGATCCATCTCCATCTTCAAAAATTGTATTTTCAACAGTTGCTCCATGAATTGCACATAAAAGTGCTGCACCTAAAACACCAGCAACACCCATCATATGAAATGGATTAAGTGTCCAGTTATGGAATCCTTGTAAAAATAAAATAAAACGAAATATTCCTGCAACCCCAAAACTAGGTGCAAAAAACCAACCTGCTTGTCCTAAAGGATAGATTAAAAAAACCGATACAAATACAGCAACAGGTGCAGAGAAAGCAATTGCATTATATGGACGTAGTCCTACTGCACGAGCAATTTCGAATTGACGTAGCATAAATCCAATTAAACCAAAGGCCCCATGAAGAGCAACAAAAGTCCATAATCCTCCTAATTGAAACCAACGTGTAAGATTACCTTGTGCTTCAGGTCCCCATAATAAGATAAGTGAATGAGCAAAACTATTTGATGGTGTTGATACTGCAGCTGTTAAGAAATTACATCCTTCTAGATAAGAACTTGCTAATCCATGTGTATACCATGATGTTACAAATGTAGTTCCTGTAAACCATCCACCAAGAGCATTATATGCACATGGGAATAATAATAATCCTGACCAACCAACGAATACAAAACGATCACGTTTTAGCCAATCATCCACAAGATCAAACCATCCAAGATTTGCTTGTGGTTTTCCAATTGAAATAGCCATTTTTTTTCTCCGTAAAACAAAATTTTTTTGTTTATTAAAAATTTCGAATAGATATTAATTTTATAATTTTTTATTATTTAATAAACAGTTTCTTTTCTCTTATTTCTTTTTGATTATAATATATATTAAGTCTTTTTTTCAACAAATTCATTTATTTTAATTAAAGTTTTAATTAATAAAAAATATGCTGGAAAAATCTTTAATTATTATTAATATTTAAATTAAAATTTAATCATTTTATTTATATTAACGAATGAATTTTTTACAAATTGAAAATTTTTTTACAAATTTAACTTTTTTTAGTTTTTTTTCAACAAGTTTAATTATATGGATAAACAAAATATTTTTAATGCCATTAAATATTGAAAAATTCGTTAAAAACTATAGTAGTAAAATAAATTTTTTTTTTATTACATTTTTATTAATTTTTCGTTGGGTAAATAGTAATCATTTTCCATTAACGAATTTATATGAATCTTTATTTTTTTTAAGTTGGTGTTTAACAACAGCCCAAATTTTAATTGAAACAAAATTTCAAACTGAAATAAGTTCAATTTTAATTTTTTCACTTTGTTTATTACTTATTGCATTTTCAAATTTTTTTCTTCCAATAGAAATGAAACAAATAACGCCATTAGTCCCTGCTTTAAAATCAAATTGGCTCTTTATGCATGTAAGTGTTATTTTAATTAGTTATGCATGTCTAATTATCGGCTGCTTATTTTCATTTATGTTCTTAATTCTTAAGATTTTTTATAAACAATCGCAAGAAATTAATCAATTTCCAATTGAAATAAATAATTTATCATATAAATTTATTGGATTTGGTTTTCCTTTATTAACTTTAGGAATTATATCTGGAGCAGTCTGGGCAAATCAAGCATGGGGCTCATACTGGAGTTGGGATCCTAAAGAGACTTGGTCACTAATCACATGGATAATATTTGCAATTTATTTTCATACACGTTTACAATCAAAAATTAAACCAGAACTTTCTGCGTTAATTGCAAGTTTTGGCTTTATTGTTATATGGATTTGTTATTTAGGTGTTAATTTGTTAGGAAAAGGACTTCATAGTTATGGTTGGTGGATATAATTAGATATTTATAAAATTTTTTAAGAAATTTATGTTTTTTTAATAAAAAAATATAAATTTTAGTTTGATTTCTATATATACTTTTGATATAGTAATATAAAATTGTTGATATCAAACAAAAAAAAAAGATTTTTTAGTAAAAAATATAACTTAATTAATACAATTTTATGGCACCACAAACAGAAACTAAAGCTGGTACTGGGTTTAAAGCCGGTGTAAAAGATTATCGCTTAACATACTATACTCCAAATTATGTTGTTTTACCAACTGATATTTTAGCAGCATTCCGTGTAACACCTCAACCAGGTGTTCCTGCAGAAGAAGCTGGTGCTGCAGTTGCAGCAGAATCATCAACAGGAACATGGACAACAGTTTGGACTGATGGATTAACAAGTTTAGATCGTTATAAAGGACGTTGTTACGATATTGAGCCTGTTCCAGGTGATGACGAACAATATATTTGTTATGTTGCTTATCCTATTGATTTATTTGAAGAAGGATCAGTAACAAATTTATTTACATCAATTGTAGGAAACGTTTTTGGATTCAAAGCACTTAAAGCTCTTCGTTTAGAAGATCTTCGTATTCCTGTAGCATATGTAAAAACATTTTGGGGTCCACCACATGGAATTCAAGTTGAACGTGATAAATTAAATAAATATGGACGAAGTTTCTTAGGTTGTACAATTAAACCTAAATTAGGTCTTTCAGCGAAAAATTATGGTCGTGCTGTTTACGAATGTTTACGAGGGGGACTTGATTTTACTAAAGATGATGAAAACGTTAATTCACAACCATTTATGCGTTGGCGTGATCGATTCTTATTTGTTGCAGAAGCTCTTTATAAAGCACAAGCAGAAACTGGAGAAATTAAAGGGCATTATTTAAATGCGACAGCTGGACATTGTGACGAAATGATGAAACGTGCTGAGTGTGCAAAAGAACTTGGTATGCCAATTGTTATGCATGATTATCTTACTGGTGGATTTACTGCAAATACGTCTTTAGCATTTTATTGTCGTGATAATGGATTACTTCTTCATATTCACCGTGCAATGCATGCGGTTATTGACCGTCAAAAAATTCATGGTATGCATTTCCGTGTTTTAGCAAAAGCTCTTCGTTTATCTGGAGGGGATCATCTTCACTCTGGAACAGTTGTAGGAAAACTAGAAGGTGAACGTGATATTACATTAGGTTTTGTTGACTTAATGCGTGATGATTTCATTGAAAAAGATCGAAGTCGTGGAATTTATTTTACACAAGATTGGTGTGGAATGGGAGGAACAATTCCAGTAGCTTCAGGTGGTATTCATGTTTGGCATATGCCAGCTCTAGTTGATATTTTTGGTGATGACGCATGTTTACAATTTGGTGGAGGAACATTAGGACATCCTTGGGGGAACGCTCCTGGTGCAGTTGCTAATCGTGTTGCTTTAGAAGCATGTGTTCAAGCAAGAAATGAAGGACGTAATTTACCACGTGAGGCAGGTGAGATTATTCGTGATGCAGCTGAATGGAGTCCTGAGTTAGCTGCAGCTTGTAAAGTTTGGAAAGAAATTAAATTTGAATTCGCAGCAGTTGATACTATTTAAAAATTCATTCTACGAGTTTTTTTATTTAAAGTAAAAGATTATATAATCTTTTACTTTAAATATTTTTAAATTTTTAATTATGATATTATTTGATTTTGATTTTACAGTTTTTTTAGCATTAACTTTATTAATTTTTTCTATTTATTATTATTTTATTTGTCAAAAAAAATATGTTCTTCAAGATTCAGATGTTTTTTTTTCATGTTTAATTTTATTAAATGGAGGTATTTTATTATTTCAAGGTTGGCGTTTAGATCCTTTATTATTATTTACACAAATTATTTCAACAATAATGATTATTTCATTTGCAAATGAAAATATTTCATTAAGAAATCAAATAAAAAAAATATCAGATAAAAAATTAAACAATAAAAATATTGAATCTAATTTTTATAAATTTAAAAATCAAGAAATTAGAAAAAAAAATTTTAAATATAAAATAAAAATACCAAAATAAGACACTAAAAACATTAAATTCTTTTATATGGAAAGATGGCAGAGCGGTTCAATGCACTGGTTTTGAAAACCAGCATAGTGAAGACTATCGAGGGTTCGAATCCCTCTCTTTCCGATTTTAAACTATCATATATATAATTAATTACATATTAGATGCATAATACAATACTATTAAAAATACTTTTTAAAATATTCAAGTTTTAAAATTATTTAAAATAAAATAATATCTTAATATTTAAGATATATAGGATATCAAGTTTAGTTTATTTTTAAATATTTTAATTTTTATTTATCAAATATGAAATTTAAAAAATATTGTAAAAGTCAAACCCTAATTCGAGTAAGAAGTCAAAAAAATAATTTAAAAACAAATAATGAAAAAAGATATTTTTCAAAAAAAATTAAAAAACAATCAATTGATTCAACATTTATTCTTTTTTTTACCTTTTGTTTTTTAATTTTTTTTGAATTTATTTTTAATCGAGGTATTCAAAAAAAATTAAAATTTTTTCAACCCACAAATTTTTTTTATAATTCATCACATTTAGAATTAAATTCTTTAAATTTTCAATTTTCACGTTCTAAAACTTGGTGTTTAAATTTTACTTTTTTATATAAAAGTATTAAAGAAAATATAATTGAGAAATTTAATACTGCAATTTTATTTCCTCAAAATTTTGAATTAAGTAATATTTATTTAAACGAATCAAAGTTATTGTTAATAAACTTAAGAACTATTTTTTTAACGAAATCAGTTTCTAATATTATCATTAAATTACCTGAATTTTTATTACCCATTGGAACTTCAATATTAATTATTATAGTAAGTTATAAAGTATTTTTAAAAATATTTATTTTTATTTTTACAAAACTTTTACCAACAGCAGAATTAGAAAAATTATCGAAAATTGTATTTTTATTAAATAAAAAACCAATAATTTGTCGTGTATATCAAAATAATTTAAAATTAAAAAATTTCATTGGCTTTCAATCCTTATTAAAAGATATTAATTTTTTTTCGATAAAAACTTCTTTTAATCCATCTGAAACTAATACATTAATTAATAAAATTCAAAGATTATTTTTGCCAATTAATATATTTAAAAAAAACGAATTTATTAATCAATCTCGTTTATTACTAATTGGTCCACCCGGAAGTGGAAAAACATTTTTAGCAAAAGCAATAGCTGGTGAATTTTCTTTAAATTTAGTAAAAATCTTTCCTTTTGACCTTTTTGAAACAAAAAATTATTTTGATAATGAAGAATCACTTGATCCAATTGATAGTGATCAACAAATTCGTTTATTAAAAATGTATTTTCATTATTCAATTCGCTTTAAACCTTGCGCATTATTTTTTGATAATTTTGAATTTGTTGCAAAAAAAAGATCCGATGTTGAGAATTTAAATTCAAATTTTAATAAAAATAAAAAATCAGAATTTTCAAAACAATTAGTCTCGTTGGATTTATTTACACAATTTCTTGTAGAAATTGATGGGTTAACCAAAAAAAATCAACAAATTTTTCTCTTAGCTGCAACAACAAATTTACAAAGTATTGATCCAGCACTTATACGTTCAGGTCGATTTGATAAACATATTTATTTAAAAAATCCAAATTCGATTTCAAAGTATCATTTAATCAAAAAATCTATTAAAAATTTTTCATGTAAAGTCAATTTTAATTGGATAAAAGTATTAAATAAAACAATAAATTTTACAAATTGTTCTGTTATTTGGTTAATTGAAACTTCTTTTATTTATTCGCTTTTTTATTCAAAAAATAAATTAAAAATAACAAATGTAGAATTACAATATTGTTTTAATCAAATTGAAAATAGAAGTCATTTAATAATATGGGATTCCAACTTAATGAAATATATTACAAATTGTATTACAAAAATGCAATATTTATTAAATAAGTATTTCTATAATTATACTAATTTCGGGCAAAAAAATTCACAAAAAAATTTAAAATTATTTGATTCTCAAATAAAAACATACATTGATAATACACATAGTATTTCAAGATATAAAATTTTTAATATACTTCATCAAAATCTATTCCCGTTTGTTATCTATGATACATTTATCATTTCAAATTTCTTATATAAAACAACGTATTATCAAAGTACTTTATTTAATAATTATATTTTAACAAAAAATCTTTTTCAATTTTTAACTAGTTATACAAATTATAATTCTATACAAAAATCTATTTTAATTCAAAATTACATTTTTTCAATATATAAAAATTTATATATAAAAATTAATACTCAAATTATATAATATAATTTGAGTATCGCTCTTTTATAGAGGGTATTAAA